GAGGAGTCGGCATGTAATTTCGGGAGCTACGCTGAAGATGAGATATCTCTCGAAGAGATAAGAGCATCTTATTCATTTCTTGTTCGATCAATATTTGATCATTATAAAGATTTAGGTGGAAACTCCAAGTATCTGGTTAGATATCCCTAACCAGATACTTGGCTTATGAATGGGATTTCGAGTCCCATTCGAAGGATTTGAAGTCCTTTGGGAACAAAGGAAGGGTGGGATTTTGAGTCCCCCCCCCCCCCGGGTGTTTGATGAGACACCATGCAACCAACTACTAATCTTTTTGGTTCATTTCATTGACATTCGAATTTTTGAGAGGAATCACGTTCATATCTCAGTCGTACTTTTTTGTTTCTGCTTTACTTTTTATCTATCTTACGTATCTGTAAGACTATTCCTTTAGTTTCGGGTATCGCCCCAAAACTTTCGGATGTTAGGATTTGCCGTCCCAGCCTTGGTTCGGAAAGACAAAAAAGAGAAGGTGGGACTTACTGCCTCACATATCTCCGAGGTAGGACCCACCCATCTCTCGAGTCGGAGAGACATTTCCAGTGCTACCTCACTCGAGAAGACAGGCATGGAAGTTGACCAAAGGGAAGTTGTGGGTTCCATTGGTGAGAATGGAGAAGTCGGGAGACTTCTCCCAGAAAAGCGAGACCTATGGACGTCTTGCGTAGGATTCGAACCTCCGTACTACGCGGTACTCTATTTTGAGTCTAGTATGTCTACCCCTCTTTTGAGGCAGGGAAACGCGGCGGAGTTACGCTCACCAATCCTACCCTATTGTACGAGTATATCTATATGCCTGTCAACTGCTGAACCGAATTTTTACCCCCTTCTCAACAAATTTACTAATTTGGGACTCCACCCAGGTCAGGTTTAGACGAGGTACCTGGACCTTTTTCATTACTCATTGCTTCTTCATGAAGTGGTAAGGTTCCACTTCATACTGACGACGGTCGAGGGTTCGAATCTATTTTCGCCCGCAACCAACCATCCCTTTAGGGATGGTTGATTCCCTCTCCCTACAGAGAATCTCCTTTTTTCACGGCCTGACAAGCCCACGCCTGCCTCGTAAGCAAATCTTTTTTCTTTTTTTCAGTATCAATAAAATAATACATAAAATAAGACCATATGAAGATGCGGAAGAGATAGGCATTCCCTTTCCGCCTAACTACTTGCCTAACTACTTGGATGTAGCAGCATGGGTTGTTACTGCCCAACCCCAGCTGCGCATCGCGCGGAAATACTTATATCTCCTCCGGAGTAGACGGGTGATCATTTTCCTAGCAAGTGATTCCGGGTGCGAAAAGACAAATACAAGCTAGATAGGAGAATGTCAAGATCAATTACCGAAGAAGATATAACTATTTCGTAAGTTGCAGAGACAGACTAGTTGGGACAGCAGAACTGGCTTCTAATAAAAATCATTCGAAACAAGGGAGTTCGCGTCACAAGAAGAGAAGTGAATCTAGAATAAAGTATTCCGTGTGATCCCGATAATGGGATCTATTAATATACCCGATAGGATTGATGCTAGTGCACGAATGATCATAGCTATTTCAATAGAACTTTTTGAAATTGATGGAGAAACTAATGAATTTTGTATAGAAGTTGTGGGTGCATCGCTACTCCCATTCTTCCCAGTGAACATTAATTTAATTATTTTAAGATAATAGTAGATAGAAATTACACTTGTGACGAGCGCTACCAGAACTGATGGGTACGAACCAGCTTTCCATCCATGCCAAAAGAGATAGAGTTTACCAAAAAAACCGGATGGTGGAGGGATACCCCCTAGGGATGGTGAACGTAAAACCGGAGAGAATGTTAGAACAGGATCCTTCATGTATAATCCCGCGTAATCCCTAATATTATCAGTTCCGGTTCGTAAACCGAATGAGGTGATACGAGCAAAAGTTCCCAGATTCATGAGTATATAAATAAACGTATAAGTTATCATACTTGCGTAACCGTTCTCCGGGTCTGCAGCAAGTACTCCAATCAGAATATATCCAATTTGGCTTATAGAGGGATAAGCTAGCATACGTTTCATACTTATTTGAGTAATGGCAATTAGATTTCCTAATATCATGCTAGAAGTAGCTAATAATCCTACCACGATATGCCACTCATTAGATAAATATGGAAAAGTTAGACCGAAGAGTCGCGTAAATAAAGCTGGAGCTGCTACTTTAGAGGTAACGGAGAAAAAAGCAACGACTGGTATAGGAGAGTCAGAGTCGAAAAGAGGATTTCCGATCTTTCCGCTCATTCAGAACCGTGCATGAAATTCTTACTTCACACGGCTCCTGGTTCATAAGAGATTCATAACTGATTTTGCTCCCGGAACCTTCCTCGTGTATGTTTCAAACCCATTCTTCTTCGAATAATTCATAATCATTCAATATGGGGATTAATTGTTAACTTCTCGAGGAATCCCTCATCATTTGTTTGGATTACCCACCAGGAGAGGAGTTTCGTCTCGAATTCTTTCTTGCTTGTTTACCCTTCTTCATTTTTCAACGGAATCCTTTCAACAACTAAAACTACTTGTTGAGTTGGTAGGCACACGTCGGGCGGGAGAGACAAATTGCGACTTTTTTCGTTCCTAGCAAAGTAAGCGCACATATTCTTCAATTTAATAATATCTTGGGGTGATTTATCAACTTGGAGGAATTTGTCAGTAGCTTTTGAAGGATCAAGCCTATTCACTTTTCATCAAATTGTGAAAAATTACACAGAAATAAATTGGATTTATAGCCAAATCCGCATAAACTACCAATCTTTTTCTTTCTTCTTCTTCTTTATTTCGAAAATATACCCATAATAAAAGAGAGAGTGGAAATAGATAGTTAGATCTATGATAGAAAAGGGGGTCTACCAAATATCGCCATTTACCTCTGTTTCACTCGTATGTTATTAGTTGAACAATGCATGAATCTTATTCTACGGCAAGAGAAAAGCTAATTTAGGTAACTACTATCATGGGGAAATTTTCGCATTTCCGTGCACTCGCAGGACGCCCCAAAAAACAATTATGACTTTATATACTTATTCGTCATGATTAATTTGTTTTTCAAACGAATCACACTCCTTCATATACATCAGGAGTCCATTGATGGAAAGGAACGAGAGAAAGTTTAAATGCCATTCCAACTGTAATAAACGCAATAGCAATATAGATTACAGTGAAATACTGACTAAACGGGAGTTCACTTGCTATTTTATCAAGCTGAAGCTGTCCACCGGAAATTCCATACAACAGAGAAAAACCATATAGTAGAAGAGACGAGCTTGCTCCACCCATCAATATAAATTTCGTAGTTGCTTCATTTGATCTTATATCCCTTTTAGTATGTCCAGACAAAAAACAAGAAGATAGGCTTGAAAGTTCCAATGCCACGTAAAGGGTGGCCAAATCATTTGCCCAGCAAAGAACCATTCCGCCCGAACCTGCAGTTAATATGAAAAACAGAAATTCTGCCGAAGCCATTTTTGAACATCGTATGTAATCAATTGATAACAGAACAGATAATATCGAACAAGTCAACAGAAGAAATCTAAATATATAACTAAAATTACTGATTCGAGAATTTTCGAAAGAGATTAAGAAAAATTGGATTCCCCATTGACATAGTAAAGCAACCACGCCAATTAACATAGATATTAACGAAATTTGGTAAAGCGAAGTTGTATTTTTTCCCTTGTTTGATAAATCGATTACAATAACTGTAATTAAACTGAGAATTAAAATACGTTCCGGCAAAGTTGACAGATTACCGATTGGAAAAGATAACAACAGAGTAAAATTTGACATAGTCTCGGGAATCATGTTAAACTGTTGCTAGTTGGCATCCATGGCTGAACGGTTAAAGCACCCAACTCATAATTGGCGAATTCACAGGTTCAACTCCTGTTGGATGCAAATAGAGAAGAAAGATGGAAAAAGAGCCAAGTAACTTGGAGATATTTTTGTAAAGCAGGTATATCTGAGATTGATAACAGAGAAAGGCAAATGAGTAAACTATACAGGAGTTACGAAGGGGAAGATCAATAAGAATTAAAGGTAACTAATTAAAGCGAGAAGGATACTACGGATAAACCAAAAAATCAATTGATTACCGAAAAGTCTATTCGTTTGTTGCAACAAAATCAATATACTTTTCATGTAGATTCGAAGTTGACCAAAACTGAAATGAAAAATTGGATTGAACAGATTTTTGATGTTAAAGTCAGGGGGATCAACAGTAGTCGAGTAAGAACTAAAAAAAAAACTAGATTGAACTTGAATTCCGGAAGTGAAAAAAAAATGATTATTAAACTTCGACCTAATTCCTCTATTCCACTATTTTTAAACTAACACTTGGAAAGAGTTTGTCTTCCTATCACAAATAAGAGGTTATGCATAAACATAAAGGGGAAGAATAAGTATGGCCATATGACTATATGAAGCGTATACTCCAGGTACCCGAAACCGGGCTACTCTGCAATTTGGTGAAACGACGGAATCTAAGCCCCATAAACAATTAACTTACTTCAGAATGTCTAGAAATGGTCGCAACAATGCGGGGATTATTACCAGTAGACATAGAGGGGGCGGACACAAGCGTTTATATCGAAAAATTGATTTTCGGCGCGACAAGTTGAATGTTGACGGAAGAGTAGCCAGTATCGAATACGACCCCAATCGGAACGCTTTCATTTGTTTAATCAACTATACAGATGGTCACAAAAGATACATCTTACATCCACGAGGAGTGAGAATTGGAGACGTCGTAAAATCTAGTCCTGACGCATCCATTTCAGTTGGAAATGCCCTACCTCTGAGTGCGGGTTGAATAGTTGATTCGCGTATTTCGAAACTAATCGATCGGGTTGTAGGCTTGTCCCGAAAACCTCGCACTACTTCAAAGTTATTAAGTAAAATGAAGTAAACCTGATTGGGGTAACCAAATAGGGACAGCAGCGCGTGCTACAGTCTGGAGCAATTTGACATATATCAAATCAAATTGCGAAGGTAAAATAATATGGAAACAGGTAAATAATCTCGAAACTATACTAACAAGGGAGGGGCGTTCTATTCTATAGAAGCATAAAGATTATGAATTCAAGACACTCGATTTGGTAGTCGGAGGCAAAATCGAAGCCGCAGAGTGACGTGGAGGATAAATGTGTAGAATTTTATCTACGTCAATGCTAAAGAGAGGTGGTTTCCTAAGTTATCCCGAACATTTATTAATGCTGACGCGAATCATCGAAGTCACCAATTCTGTTGCTAAATTCTCTTGAATTACTAGATTATCCAGAGAGGGCCAGATGCGGGCAAAGAAGCCAAGGATGTAACATAGATGGCTCAAAGATGACTCGCTTTTCAGTAAGCATCAATTAAAATTTGGCTACCAAAACCTAGCAGCGGTGCTTCTCATATCCGGAAAGCTGTATGCTTCGAAAGAAGCTTGTACAGTTTGGGAAGGGGTCTTCCCCAATCGTTTTCTACCTTTAAGGATAAGTAAGAGGAGGGGGGAGGGTCTACCTCAACCAGAATACCTTTAGGTACTATTATACATAATATAGAATTAAAATCTGGGAAAGGCGGATAATCAGTTAGATCAGCTGGCGCAGCAGCGAAAGTAGTTGCAAAGGAAGGGAAACTAGCTACATTAAGACTACCTTCCGACGAAATCCGTCTAATATCTCAGAATTGTCTAGCAAGTATCGGACGAGTCGGAAACGTTGATATTAACAATAGAGGCTTGGGAAAAGCTGGATCCAAGCGCTGGTTAGGTAGACGGCCGAAAGTGAGAGGTTCAGCTACGAATCCTGTAGACCATCCCCATGGAGGGGGGGAGGGGAAAACATCGATTGGTAGAAGAAACCCATCAACCCCTTGGGGGCATGTTGCGCTTGGACAAAGGAGTCGGAGAAATGGAAAATACAGCAACCCCCTCATACTTCGTCGACGTAAGGGGTATTGATATATGAAAATATTAAGCGGGGGTTAATCGGCTATGGCACGTTCATCAAAAAGAGGTCCTTTTGTGGCTAATCATTTAATAAGGGAAGTTGAAAATCTTAACATACAAAAAGAGAGAAAGTTGGTTGTCACTTGGTCTCGAGCTTCTACAGTCGTACCCATCATGATCGGTCACACTATTGCTGTGTATAATGGGCGGGAGCACCTACCTATTTATATAACTGATCGCATGGTGGGTCATAAATTGGGTGAATTTGTACCCACTCGTAATTTTAGGGGACATGCAAGAAACGATAAAGGATCTCGTCGATAATTGGGAAATCATATCTTATGGAAAACGAAAAAAGACCAGAAATTGGAGCACGAGCTCTGGGAAAAAATATTCGTGTATCAGCTATCAAAATAAGACGGATTCTCAGTAGAATCCGGGGTTGTTCATACGGAAAAGCACTTGTATTACCCGAATTTATGCCTTACAAAACATGTAAGCTAGTATCGCAACTAATACTTTCTGCAGCGGCAAACGCCAATGCCAATTTTGGATTGAATAAATCCGACTTGTTCATTAGTGAGGCCTGAGTCGAGACTTCTACCTATTTGAGAAGGTTCCGCCCCCGAGCACAAGGCCGAGGTTGCCCGATAAAGAAACCCGTTTGCAAAGTAACTATTAAGTCAAAGTTAAACGAAGTTGTAGATATGGGAAGATGATTCGATATAGAATGTTTACCCATTCCATTGGAACGTTTTATCTGAAAATTTGGAAAGGCTGCAAAAAGAGATACTTCAAAAAATTCATATTGAATTGAGGAAAAATAGATATGGGGCGAAAGATTCATCCACTCGGTTTTCGACTCGGTGTAAATTAGAAGCATTATTCTCATTGGTTCGCACAGACAAAAGATTACCCAAAGTTTCTTGAAGGAGATAGGCAGATACGTACCTCTATCGAGAGGTATATTGCAAACCATATGACAGATGCCACAAATTATGGCGGAGTTGGACGTATCGAAATCCGGCGAAAAACAGATCTAATTCGGATTGATATACATACTGGATTTCCTGATTTACTTATTGAAGAACAAGATTTGGGGATTAGTCAAATGAGGGGCTATATCGAGAACATCTTAGGAATCGAAACTCGGAAGCTCCGATTAGTACTAACTAGTATAACCCAACCATACGGAGAACCGAAAATCTTGGCGGAACATGTTGCCTCACAATTAAGAAATAGAGTTCCCTTCCGACGAACCATGAAGAAAGCAATTGAGTTGGTTGGCAGAACCGGCAATAGAGGTATCAAGATACAGATAGCTGGACGCCTCAATGGTAGCGAGATGGCTCGGGTTGAATGGGCTCGGGAAGGTCGAGTCCCCCTCCACACCATTAAAGCTCGTATCGGATATTCATACCATCCGGCTCAGACAATTTATGGGGTTCTAGGCATAAAGACCTGGACATTTCGGGGTACTGGGTGATCCTTACTCTATGAAAGAGGAACTGTTTAACAAAATTTGACAGAACTTTAATTAGCTTTATCCTACTCCAGTTTCAATCTTTTCTTTTCAAATGCCAGGAGATCTTTGCTATGCTTAGTGTGCGACTCGTTCAAGCAACATCTCTTTATCCATAAAAAAGACTAATTGATTGGGTAATGGACCATTTGTTTCCGAGTACTAAATAAGTGACTGCCGGAGACAAGACAGAATGGGGTTACCCCATCGCAATTGGAATTTCTACCCATGGAAAATCTTCTCATGGGGAAGCTGAAACAGATACCAATTTATGATTACCTCGATAAAGATAAGTCGAAATAACTTCATTTTTCTTTATCGAAATCGTATGGTTAATCGCTCAACCTCCGAAAAGCTGCGTGATATAGCATCAATTTGCGAAGTATCAATATCAGGGTAAAATGGAGCTTCGAGTCAATTAATCCTAGGAATGTTGACTTAACAAGATGATATTGGGTGAAAAGCTCCGCCGCCGGGAGGGGGGACCAAAACGTTTGTTCTAAGAGACTGAAAAAACGAGAGGACTTCCGAATCTTATTCATTCAGTGAATTAATTTCGAGATTTGGCAGATGGGATAGCGAGAGAAGCCCATATTTTAGAAGCAAAAATAGATTAGAAGATCGAGCTTATTCTCGCCCATGGATTTGGTACTAAGTAGTAGTTGAAGTGCGACTTATAAATGGAATGAGAAATAATCTGAAGTGGCAAAAGAATAGTTGGTAAGTTGACGAAATATGAGGAGTGATATCAAATTCATGAGGAGCCGGTTGGAGGTAGACTCCCACGTTCGGTTCTGTATCAGAGATTGATAAATTCTGTCAATATCGACTGTAACCCCAGACGAACTAAATATCGTAAGCAACATAGAGGAAGATTGAAGGGAATATCTAATCGCGGCAATGCCATCTCCTTCGGAAAATTTGCTCTTCAAGCCCTCGAACCTGCTTGGATTACTGCTAGACAAATAGAGGCGGGAAGGAGGTCAATAACGCGCTATGCTCGTCGAGGCGGGAAGCTGTGGATACGCATATTCCCCGACAAACCCATTACGATGAGACCCGCGGAGACGCGTATGGGGTCGGGCAAGGGATCTCCGGAATATTGGGTATCTGCAATTAAACCAGGACGAATAATTTATGAATTGAGTGGGATATCAGAAGATGTAGCCAAAGCCGCTATGGCAATGGCTGCCCACAAAATACCCGTACCTACTCGAGTAACAACTACTGCCGAATCGTGATACTTGTGGAAAACAGAGAAGTAGAGAATCCAATGACTGAAACGGAAGCGACGACAATGATAGCATTTGAAGCAAATAAACTTTATCAATTCAATTGGGTTAAATTAATCGCAGTAGCGGTAATTAACTTATTCTTATTCCCAAAAATCTTTGGGTGGAATATATCTCCTTTCATTCAAATATAATACAAATAAACCTGTCATTTTTCTCGATTACCAAATGATTCAAACTCAAAGTTATTCAGATGTAGCAGACAACAGCGGAGCCCGGAAATTAATGTGTATTCGAGTGTTAGGAACCGGCAACCGCAAATACGCGGGTATGGGTGATATCATAGTGGCTGCAGTCAAGGAAGCAGTACCCAATATGTCTCTAAAAAGATCAGAAGTGGTTAGGGCGGTGGTAGTATGTACTCGCAAAGGGATAAAACGATGTAACGGAATGATTGTTGGATTCGACGACAATGCGGCTGTTATTATTAACCAAGAAAGAAATCCCAGGGGGACTAGGATTTTCGGTCCAGTAGCTAGGGAATTAAGGGATTACAATTTCACCAAAGTAGTCTCTTTGGCTCCTGAGGTATTGTAAAGATTAATAATTGAATTAACTTAGCATCATCAGTTTGACAAAGTTTCAAACCGAATTTGTAAATTCGGTTTGAAACTTTGTCAAATGTCTCTAAATATGCCCAATATACGAAATGAAATTAGATGAAACAGGAGAAGACAAGGGGTTAGGAATCATTCTAGTATTGACAATTGCAAAAACTACTGATTGATATTTTATGGCTAACGATGCTATTTCTACCGCACTTACTGCCATAAGAAATGGCAACACAAGAAAGAAAGCTATGATAAAAATACCTGCCACTAAAGTGACTGAACGCGTCGTAGAGATTTTGGTGGAAGAGGGTTTTCTAAAAGACGCTGTAAAACGCAAGGATAATAATGGTAAAGAGTTTATGGATGTGAGCTTGAGATATCTCGGTAAGAAGAAAGACCCCTACATTGCGGTTATCAGACGTATTAGCAAACCTGGATTGAGGGTCTATTCCGATCATCGGCAAATTCCCAAAATATTAGGCGGTATGGGAATTGCAATTTCATCGACGTCGCATGGACTTATTACAGATCGGGAGGCTCGAGACAAAAAGATTGGGGGGGAGATTCTGTGCCACGTTTGGTAATTCGTAAACTTCTTTCCAACGGAAGATAACTTGTTTTCAACATGACTACGTTGCAAATAAGCTGCTAACAACATCAACTGAGTTAGCAACTTATCAAAGAAATCTATGATTTAAGGGAGGTTTAGTTAGCTCGGATGATGAAGAAGCAGAATCCTATTGACATAGAAGGTACAGTTACGGAATCGCTTCCCAATGCTATGTCTCGAGTTTGTTTGGATAATGGATGCCAAGTTTTGACCCACATATCGGGAAAGATCTGACGGAGTTACATAAGAATATTACCGGGAGATAGGGTAAGAGTTGAATTAAGCCCGTATGATCTTACCAAAGGGTGTATCATTTATCGACTTCGAAGTAGGCAGACAAATAACAATCACTAGATTTTGGTATTAGTGTCGCCACCTAGTAATTATCTGCTTATTCAACTTCTTGTTTCGATTCGTAAAAAGGAGTAATGTATCTTGAATCTATCAATAGATTTATCCAACTAATTTAAGGTTGTAGCTACGAAAATTCGTGCCTCTATTCGCAAAATATGTGAAAAGTGTCGATTGATTCGTAGACGTGGACGAATCATGGTAATTTGTTGCAACCCGAAGCATAAGCAGAGGCAGGGATAGTCGAAATAGTTAGGCGTGTAACTAATTAACAATTAATAATAGCCTTTGGATATAAATAATCAATTAACTATGTTAATTAACTCAAAAAAGATTCGTTCACGAAAAGTAAAGCGCGGAATACAGAAGGGGGTTATTCATATCCAAGCAAGTTTCAATAATACCATTATTACTGTTACGGACGTTCGGGGATAGGTAGCTACTCGGTGTTCGGCGGGTGCCTGTGGGTTTAAGGGTACACGCAAAAGTACACCATTTGCCGCCCAAGCTGCAGCGGAAGACGCTATCCGTGCTTCAATGGAGCGGGGTATGAAGCAAGCAGAAATTACGATGAGCGGACCCGGCCCTGGAAGAGACACCGCTTTGAGGGCCATCCGACGAAGCGGCGTAATCCTAAGTTTTGTACGTGATGTGACCCCCATGCCATATAACGGGTGCCGACCCCCCCGAAAAAGACGTGTCTAATGTTCTATAAAACCTAAAGGGGGATTCTTTTATGCTTACGTGTGAGAAGTCCATCTGTACCCAGGCAATTCAATTGAAATGTGTCGAATCTAGGGTGGAAAATAAGCGTCTTCATTATGGTCGTTTTGTCGTATCTCCCTTTCGAAGGGGCCAAGCTAGTACTGTGGGAATTGCCATGCGTAGAGCATTACTAGGAGAGATTCAAGGGACGAGTATAACATGCGCACGGTTTCACGGAATTGTCCACGAATATTCTACAGTAACGGGTATTAAAGAGGCAATACATGATGTTTTAGTTAATCTAAAGGAAGTTGCACTTAAGGGCGACTCCAATGATGTTAAAGAAGCAATTTCATCCGTAACAGGTCCCAAAGAAATAACTGCGGGTGATATATCATTCCCACCCTCCGTCAAAGCGGTTGATAATTTACAACATATAGTTACTATCACTCAACCAATATCTGTAACTATTGAATTAAAAATTGAAAAAGATTGTGGATACCGTATAGGAAATTTAAATGGATATGAAAATGGAGAATTTCCTGTTGATGCTGTATTTATGCCCGTTCGAAACGTAAACTATAGCGTACATCTATTTGGAAGTGGTGAAGCGACGCGAGAAATATCACTCATTGAGATATGGACTAATGGTAGTTCGACCCCAGACGAAGCAATTAGCGAGGCTTCTGAAAAACTAATAGAACTATCAAGTCCTTTTCTGCACGTGAAACGGGAAGACGTCTCTTGCTCAGGAGATGATAAAGGTCTCTTTCCCTCAATGAAGTTATCTTCACAACTTCATGATGAGAATAAACTAGGGAAAAAGCTATCTGAAGATACGTTTATTGACCAACTAGAATTACCTGCCAGAGCCTTTAATTGTCTTAAAAAAGCAGAAATACATACCATCGCCGATTTGCTTAATTACAGCCGAGAAGATTTATCAAAAATAAAGAGTTTTGGACAAAAATCTGTAGATCAGGTTTCAAAAGCTTTGTGGGAGCGTTTCGACTCAGAATTACCCCACAATGAGATACATCTTAACTAGTAGAAAGAAATGGCGGAATTCTATTTGTATTATTTTTGAGGCAAGCGATCTCACTTTTTCTGTGTTACACCTTTATCTTCAGAAGTTTCAGAGGGAAAGTAGGAATTAACCAAATCTGGTAAATTGGAAGTTGATTCGCAATTATTTTTGAGTAAACGAATAAAAATCAATTATCTAAAGAATTCAATATTTTCGATTCAAAATTAACCAAGTCTGGGGAAGTCTTGTCCTAGCCCGGGGGCTGACAATTGTTCCCTAGACTAAATTCAAATAGTTTTTAGATTAGTGATAGATGGAAAAGTATTAGAAAAGCCCCGAAGTTAGAGATCCATCTATGGGTAAAGCTGCCCCAATACCTGACCAAATAGCGGCCGCGGTGCCAATTGCGAAGACTGTTGTGGCTACTGGCCGCCGAAACGGATTCTGAAATTTATTGACATTTTCGGGAAAAGGAACGGTCAACAAACCTGCCGGTACTGACGCCATTAAAAGAACACCTAATAGTTTATTGGGCACTGTGCGAAGTATTTGAAACACGGGATAAAAATACCACTCAGGTAATATTTCCAAAGGAGTTGCAAATGGATTTGCCGGTTCACCAATCATTGATGGTTCTAAAACAGCCAAACCCACGGTACAAGCGATGGTTCCCAATATTACTACAGGAGATATATATGAAAGATCATTGGGCCAAGCGGGTTCCCCGTAGTAATTATGACCCATACCTTTAGCTAATTTTGCTCTCAAAACAGGATCGTTCAAGTCAGGTTTTTTTGTTATTGGGGTGGACTTCTCATTCCCCCACAAGAATCGAACGTGAGAATTTATCCTCATACGGCTCGGGCAGATTTGAAATTCTCTCATCCTGCAACGGTTAGGCTGGCAAATGAAGAGAGGACGCACACGCAAAAAAATTATTTTGCAACATGGCTTTTGATCCGAATCGGCTCAATAACGGAAGAAGGGAGGCTTCGCGGATTATCTCGTATCCCATACCCACGCGTCATATTCTTGCAAGTTTATACAAGACAAGATGCTTATAAACTAAGGTATAGGATTTTAACTTGTTACAACGTTGGCTATATATATCTTTAGATCGTTTTTTTACCCCACCGGCTGTTTTTACAAACAATTAACGTTTGATGCGAAAGAAATGTACGCATCGTATTAAAAACCGTATGTTCAAAAGCTTCACACAATCCCAATTAGATATATAGGGTTTCATGAGGCCTTTCAAAATTTTTGAATCGATCATGGAAAACATTCTCCAAAAAGCTTTAGTCTCAGTCCGAAAAAGAGATTTTTCTATCCAGGTTTCGAATCTTAGTCCAAAAGAGAGGTTGGAAAGAAAATACATCTTTGGCTGCAGCAGCATCCGGCTTAGCGTCTGCGTAGCCTACACGTTTTGAGACAAGTCACACACTCCCATAATCCAAATTTTTTCCTTTTACACTTCAATCATTTTGTCTCACTAGTCTGAGACAATAACTAAATCCGCTGGATAACTTACCATTCGGTTTAGTAATAAGTATCATCGGCGACAGAATGATAACCTCTTAAAGAACTTGAAGGTGAGATTCCACGCCGATGTATCGGTAGCTACTTCTCCCACCCCCGACTCATCAATGAATTATGAGGGACCCGGAATGCCTTGTTTACGGATCATTAAAAAATGCATCGGCATAAAAACAGCAGTAAGAAGTGGCAACACGAAGGTGTGTAAACTGTAAAAACGGGTTAATGTTGATTGGCCAACACTAGCACTTCCCCGTAATGACTCTACTAATGAAGACCCCACTAAGGGAATAGCTTCGGGTACGCCGGTTACAATTTTGACGGCCCAGTAACCGATTTGATCCCAGGGTAGGGAATATCCAGTTACACCGAAAGAGACGGTTAATACAGCTAAAATCACCCCAGTAACCCAAGTCAATTCGCGAGGTTTTTTGAATCCGCCCGTAAGATAAACCCGAAATACATGCAGAATCATCATTAATACCATCATACTTGCTGACCACCGATGAACAGATCGAATTAGCCAACCGAAATTAACTTCAGTCATTATATATTGAACTGAAGAAAAAGCTTCTGCAACAGTCGGACGATAATAAAAGGTCATGGCAAAACCGGTGGCTACTTGAACCAAGAAGCGAGTCGGCGTGATTCCCCCCAAGCAATAAAATATATTCACATGTGGAGGAACATATTTACTAGTAACATCGTCAGCAATCGCCTGAATTTCTAGGCGCTCCTCAAACCAATCATATACCTTAGTGAGATAGGTAAGTCTATTCAACTCCCTCTTCGTAAACTGTGCATGAGGCTTTTTCCTCACACAGCTTAAGTAAAGCCGTTTCAGTATCGCCAATGTTCACTAACCGCGCCAATTTCATTAACAATTAGTAGTTACTCGGGTTAAGAAACGTGGCAGATTCCCAACATCTCTTATCACTTAATGGGGGAAGGGGTTACTCATTCCCGGAAAAATTGGAAATACAATTTACTTCGATCTCATGTTAGCTTCTATTTTTGAATCAAAACTCAGCAGTTCCAGCGTCGTGGGAAATCTCTTAATCTTATCGGCGTAACCCCCCCCCCTCCGATCTTTTTTTTAGGGGGGGGGGGGTAGATAAATGAATAGACTTTATTTCATTCTGATCTGATTATTTTTTTTTGTATCAAATAAACCTTAGATTTTTACTATATTTCGATAAATTGTTTTCTAGGTAGGAAGCCGTAACGGGCAGGAACTCCTCCATAACCTCGAATCAAAATCCTAAACAGTTATCTTTTTTCTCTACCTACATACTTTACAAGTACGAGTAAAACATGCTGCATTGATTCTTTTTTGCTGAAGTACCGAGTTGCGGTATCAAATAACAACTTCATGACAAAGTTTAAGTAGTAAATTGATGCAAATTAGTCATAGTTTAAACTTCGTACTAAATAGTAAACTCTCGCGTTTCAGGTGCTAATAACTCGACTGTTACCTGGCGAGATACCGATAATCTAATATTAATACTAAAATCTGTCTCAATAAAAGATTACTTATTTATTTACTGAATCGGATTAATTGCAACGAATCACACACCCATATTATTGCTTCGTAAAAATAGTTAAAGTTCGCACGATTTAACTCCCGTTCTTAGTTTTGGTAAACTATCCACTTCTATTTCTAAACCCTCATCTACTACCATTAGTTACGTCAGCGGGGTTCGAGGCTTTTTTACCAACTAATTGGAATACCATCCAATAAAACGGATAAGTTATAAATTTCCAGAATGGTAACTAGGAATACTGCAAATAAAGCCATGAAAAATCCCATCAGGGGGGTAGTCCCCCATCCGGGGGCAACCTTTCCATATTCTGAGTTAAGCGGCTTTAAAATCGTCCCCAATAAACTTATTTTGGGTTTACCCCTGGGGGTGTCATCGATAACTTTTGTAGCCGTAGCGTCTGCTCAATTGATTGAAATATATTGACTTTGTATACTATTATAACAACTGAAGTAAGAACGAACATCTTTCTGGATTACATGGCAATGGAAACCGCAACTTCGGTCGCTATCTCTACCTCTCGTTCACTCGTTAGTTTCACCGGTTACACTTTGTATACCGCCTTCGGTCAACCTGCCAGAGAGCTCAGAGACCCCTTTGAGGAACACGAAGATTAGTCGGACTGATAGACCTTCCTTTTCAAAATTGAAAAGGAAGGTCTCTAATCAACTTAATTTTCCCCATAATCCTGACTTTGTTCGTGAAATATCTTTTGGAAAATAAGAATCAGGCAGAGCTCTCTATCTCCCCTTACTAGGTACTTTTGGGGGCTCCCGAAAGAAGATGGCAAAAAATATTATACCTAAAGTTGCTACCAACAAAAATGTGTAAACTAGTGCTTCCGTGGATTCGGCCATAATAGTGGTATTAAAAGAGGATCTTTCATACTAATTGCGCTAAGGGAGACTTCTAATTTTTTCAAGTTTTCTTTACTTGACTTTGAAGTAGTCAAAGTTAGTAAATCAATCTAGTCAATTAATCAATTTTGACAAAACATTTATTTATTATTATTTTAGAATCCGATGAATTTTTGTAACTAACCCAGGAGAAAGAGTAATTCAACAGGGTAGATAAGAAGAATTTCTTTAAAGAGCTTGTCTTTTAGTACTTGGATCCCCCAATTTTTGAAATGCCCCAAATTCAACTTGAGCATCCAAATCGGGATCGATACCAGCAAAAACGTCCCTGAACAAGGTTCTTGCACCGTGCCAAATATGACCAAAAAAGAAAATGAGAGCAAACGTGGTATGGCCGAAAGTGAACCAACCCCTCGGGCTACTTCTAAAAACACCATCTGATTTTAAAGTGGCACGGTCGAACTCGAAGATCTCGCCCAATTGGGCGCGCCTGGCATATTTTTTCACTGTGGCGGGATCGCTGAAACTAGCACCATCTAGTTCACCACCAAAGAATTCTACGGCTACACCAACTTGCTCAACGCTGTATTTCGACTCTGCTCGTCGAAATGGTACGTCAGCTCTCACGACACCCTCGCCATCTACTAAGACGACAGGAAATGTTTCGAAAAAAGTTGGCATACGGCGTACAAAAAGTTCGCGGCCTTCCCTATCTTTGAAAATGGCATGACCTAACCATCCAACGGCTATCCCGTCTCCATTGTCCATTGCACCTGCTCTAAACAATCCGCCTTTGGCGGGGTTATTACCAATGTAGTCGTAAAAAGCTAATTTTTCCGGTATTTTCAACCAAGCTTGGGATAGACTTAGATTTTCGGCTTTACTGGATCGTATTCGTCTCTCTATTTCTTGTTGAAAATACCCCTGATCCCACTGATAACGAGTAGGGCCAAACAGTTCGACTGGGGTAGCAGCAGAACCATACCACATGGTTCCGGAAACCACAAAAGCGGCAAAAAATACAGCAGCGATACTGCTAGATAACACAGTTTCGACATTTCCCATACGTAGAGCTTTGTATAACCGTTGGGGAGGACGGACGCTTAGGTGAAACAAACCCGCTAGTATACCTAAAACTCCCGCTGCTATATGGTGCGAGGCTATTCCGCCCGGTACAAATGGATCAAAACCTTCGGCCCCCCAAGATGGGTCTATGGGTTCTACTTTTCCAGTTAATCCGTAGGGATCTGATATCCAAATACCGGGTCCAAACAAACCTGTTACATGAAATGCTCCAAACGCAAAGCAAAGTACTCCTGAGAGAAATAAGTGGATTCCAAATATTTTTGGTAAATCCAAGGATGGTTTTCCTGTGCGATCGTCTCGAAATAGATCTAAATCCCAATACACCCAGTGCCAGATGGCGGCTAAAAACAATAAACCGGATAAGATGATATGAGCTGCAGCTACTCCTTCGTAACTCCAGATACCTGCGTCAGTTGCGGTGTCTCCGGTGATGCTCCAGCCTCCCCACGACTTTGTTATTCCAATGCGAGTCATAAATGGAATGACGAACATACCTTGCCTCCACATGGGATCAAGAACGGGATCCGATGGGTCAAAAACAGCTAATTCATATGAAGCCATTGAACCCGCCCAGCCAGAGACCAAAGCAGTATGCATCAAATGGACGGAAATAAGACGACCAGGATCGTTTAATACGACGGTATGGACGCGATACCAAGGCAAACCCGTGAGAAACCCCTTTCTTGGATATTGGAGATAAGTAACTACTATGTAACTTTCTTGCAATATAGGCTTGCGTTATGAAATCTAAAAAGACCAACTAGAGGATATTGTACGAAATATAGAAATAAATATCTTAGTTCGTTTTTAGATTGGAGGCAGTCCTTCTTCCCCGCTTTGTTTCACCTAATTGGTTAATTCGTGCAAAATACGTAGTAATGTGAGGTAAGCTAGTAATTCTTCTTTCAGAAGTAGATGAAGGCATGGATATTTTAACATTTACATGTTTTATATCACAACGTAGAGATTGGTCCCATCAGAGCCTGTTAATATCTGCAAAAGGATACGATTCCTAACCCATGTTATCTTCATCAAGCATGTTATAATAGAATGGAAGTTCCTTCCAATTTTGCTTCTGCGTTCCCAATTTGGAGGTAGTTGCAATATCTATCGGTAGTTTTCATATGCCAATTGGTGTTCCAAAGGTGCCCTTTCGTCTTCCTGGGGAAGAAGATGCGGCTTGGGTTGACGTATAGTACGACTTGTCAGGTGTGTTGAGTCGTGTGGAACCCGCCTCCGCCATCTCCCATCCGATTGACTTATCTTTCCCTCGCTTGAATTTGACTAATCTATCATTGGCCAAATGCGTGAGAAAAATCTGTTAGTAGATTTAGTAGCCGTTAGAATCCATGGTTAGTTGGAATAAACAGATTAATTGGGCCCCGGTTACTCAACCCCAAGTGTCCATCGTAGCCAAAATGACTACGAAAAGAAGAAGAAGATTGAGTATATTTCTACTTCGAATATATCAAGTTCTATATGGGAATAACTGCAAGGAAAGTGAAACTATTTGTCCTATATGTGCAAATAGTGGTCGGAACCCCGTCACCTCCGGGGTAGAAAATGAACCTAAAGATTTGTCGCCTAGAAAGAACTCAATCACAAACGAAAATGTATCGGTGCAAGAGAAAAGGGTTAACATACTGGAGTAAACTCACTGATCACCAGTTACAAAAAGGTTCAGCATGTGCGAAAACTGGGCCAGACAAACTTGAACCAGAAAAGCTAATACAGGTAGGAGAAACAAAACTATAAAAAGGAAAAGAAGGAAAAAAAAAGGAAAAGAAGGAAAGAATAATTTTTTCCCACAATCATTTGACGTAGAAGCTATCAGAGCCGTATGTATCTAACGATACCTATGCGGTTCCAGAGGGGGGGGGGCGGCACAATAGGAGTCGCGGAAACCTATCCCAATCAACCGACTTTATCGGGAAAGACTTCTCTTTCTAGGTCAACAAGTTGATGATGAAATTGCCAATCAACTTATCGGTATCATGATGTATCTAAATGGGGAAGATCAAGCTAAAGATATGTACTTGTATGTAAATTCACCCGGCGGGGCGGTACTAGCTGGAACATCTACTTATGACGCGATGCAATTTGTTGTACCAGATGTACATACTATTTGCATGGGATTAGCTGCTTCAATGGGATCCTTCATTTTGGCTGGAGGGGAAATTACCAAACGTATAGCACTACCCCACGCTTGGCGCCAATGATTTGTACGGATTAAGACTCTGCCTTCGCCTAGTTAAGGTAACAATAGCATGGCAACTATTACTTGGCGACTCCTCCTATACACATCCAACTATGAAATAGTGAGACGCCGAGGAGGTAAAGTGAATCAAAATAAAATTTTTGACTTGTAATGGATTCATTCCAGATCGAACTCGATATATCTTAGCGTCATAAATTGTATAAAAAATCCGATCTACATAATTTTTCAATTTTCCAAAATTCAAGCTTCTTCTTAGAAAGATTGGCAATCTCGATTCTGTTATCCATTGGGAGTATATATAGCAAACTCTGGGATTTGCTGGCGCGATATAGCGACAGAACCATCGTAATACGTTTGGAAGAAAGGATGGTATAATCTCGCGATACTTCTCCCATAACATCGCAAGAGTGAAGGGCTGGCAGCAAAATAAATCTGTCTCTTAAGACGAAGAATTAATGTTTAACTACTAGAAACAGACTTTGTTGGCCCATCAGAGGTATAGCCGTATGCGAAAGGATTTGCTTGTACGGTTAAGTTTAATAGAAGTTATCTAATTAGGGTAATGATTCATCAACCTGCTAGTTCGTATTATGATGGACAAGCAGGTGAATGTGTTATGGAAGCAGAAGAAGCATCAAAACTCCGCGATTGCATAACCAGAGTCTATGCCCAAAGAACTGGTAAACCTTTATGGATGATTTCCGAAGACATGGAAAGAGATGTTTTTCTGTCAGCAGAAGAAGCTCAGGATTACGGCGTCGCGGACCCTGTAGCATTAGAAAATGCGTTAATTTGAGGGTTCGATCAGTAGGAAGTAACTGACACTTGGAAGAAAGAATCAAATTCCTCTGATTCGATCATTTTCTTTTCTTGTAATTTCACATCTATTTGTCTAGCCAGTTATTATTATGTCCACTTGAATAATTAAACCTTCAAACTCTAGTCCCGTAGTTTAAACAAAAATATATTTTAAAGATTGATTGTTGGATATTAAGTTAAAGCGTAGCAAATTTTCTCAAATGGTTGAGAATATTTCGAACCAAATAAGATCTCTGCGTGTTTGAACGTGCCAACAAATCAACAACTAATTAGAAAAGCGAGGCGACAATTAGGAGGTGGTACAAAATCCCCCGCTCTTCGGGGATGCCCCCAACGTCGAGGGGTTTGTACTAGGGTGTATGTGTGACTCGTTAGGATCGGAAACCTAAGACATTAGGGGATTCGACATCGTGAGATAATCCCCCCAATGAAGTGGCCACAAATCCATAATCCATCTGTTTTGATAAGAAACAGGAATTCGTGGTTAAAGTCGGTGCAAATCCGATCATTTTGATTTGGTATGATAAGAAACAATTGATGATTATAAAATTGAATCATTAAGCGAAACCGAGCGAGTGGTATAAACCTTTAGATCTATTTTGCCAATCCCATTCCGATGGCAACACGGGTCAGCTGTTCCGCCAATCTCCAGCGTAAAATACCGTTACTATACATGTGACTTCTCCTGGAGAATAAAAAAAATAAATGGAAGTGCGAAAGCCCCGCTTAATGGGCTGAGTCAAATATTGGGGATTATGCGACCCGCCAACAGCAATTTGGCTTTCCTTATCTTCAGAAAAACTTAGGCTCCGGTATGTAGGAGAGACCCGGCTGCCAGAAAAGATTGACCACGGAAACATTGGAATCCGTGACATCCCCGGTACATTGTACCGCTTATTCACAAATATACAACTATGAATGAAGTGTACCGGAATATTTACGGGAGGGAAAGTCGGAGTAGCAAAAGCCGCCGGAATCTTCATTTCTCACATCAGATAATAAAAAAAGCAATTTGTTACAGCCGACAAGTTTTCGTTGTAAAGTAGAATGACCTCCTAAAAATTGAAATGTGCAATATGTTGCCGCACATGGCGTAATGAAAATAGAAATGTATCTTTGATATCTTACCTTTTTGGAGGGGGGGGGGGTACGTTTTGGCGTGATACGGCATCTCAATGTCTAAAAGTTGATAACTTGAAATAAGAGATATTGAAATGGAACTATTTAAGGGAGCGGCGGGGCCCGGGAATAAATGGATTTTTCAGAGAGAATACAATTTTTGCGAGGCTACACTTATAATGACCAGAGTGAAACGAGGATCCATAGCTCGGAGATATCGCAGAGGCGTTCTCAATTTTGCATCCGGGTTTCGGGGGGCTCATTCAAGATTATTCAGAGCAGCGAAGCAGCAAGAAGGAAGGGCATTAGCTTGCGCTTATGTAGATAGAAACAATCGTAGAAGAAAATTTCGTCGTCTGTGGATCGTTCGGATTAATGCAGCAGCGCGGAGAAATGGAATTACGTACAGCTCGACGATTCATAATTTGTTTGATAATCAAGTTTTTCTAAATCGCAAAACACTCGCGCAAGTAGCTACTCCAGACGCTTACTGCTCTTCCAAGCTCGTAGAAACAATGAATGGTTAAAAAGATTGACATGCAACGATAGGCCTCTCCGCATTAAACGGAGAGGTCATAGATGAAATTAAAAATGAATTAATTCTCGGATTTATCACAAGCAGGAGGAAAGAGGAAAATCTAAACGGACGGTCAGACTATCTCCTCGATATTATTTTGCTTGAATTTAGATATTTTTTATTTTTAATCCCATTTTTAAAACATTTTTAGCTGCTGATTCGAAAAATTTTCCGAAATTAACTTTTTAAATTTCTTCAATTTTCGCTATTTGAGAAGGGTAGCAAAGCCAAAACACGGGCTCTCTTTATAGCAGTAGCTACCGAACGCTGCTGTTTCGAGGTTAATCTATTCATCCGCCTCGATAAGATTCTTCCCTGTTCACTGACAAATCTACGAAGTAGACTTGTATTTTTGTAATCAATAGTTTCATCAGAGCGAATAGACGGGGAACGTCTACGGAGAGATCGTTTAAATTTATTCATAATATTTTTCATGACTACCAATACACATCAATATTGATTACTTACCAATTAAAAAAAGATAATTCTTTATCTTTTTAATTCTTTATAAAAAGTATGTTTGCGGCAACAAGCGCAAAATTTCTTCAATTCTAAACGAATAGGTGTGTTGCGGCGATTCTTACGTGTAGTGTATCGAGAAATACCCTTGGATTTGTCGCCAGCATCTTTGCAGGTACAGATTGTACATGCTAAACCAATGGTCACCCTCACATCTCTTCTTTTAGTCATAAATTTAGTTTCTCATAGTGAAAGAAGTTTTTCTTTTTCAATAAAAGAGTCGCAAGTAGATCCAAATCTGTTTGAACGGATTACTTGCGAAGTTTCAACAATGAAGTTTAGATGTTAACCACCCCCATCAGTAACTCGGTTACGTGCTCGTCCTTTCGTCAGACGTAAAATTATCCCATTTTTTGCCTCGTATGATCCATCCCTATTGAGTTAGTTTTTTATATTAAAAAATATATTAAAAAAAAGGAAATAACAAAGCATCTGGAAAGAAACGATTAATTTCTATCAAAAAACCAGCCAACAAGCCAAACCATATTGTAGCTACAACAGGGGCTGTGGAAAGGTATATCTTCACATATTGCATCAAAAGCCCCCCATTATTTTTAATGTTCTACTTATGTTTATCTTATTCTTTATCCTTCTCCTACTTTTTCATCTTACTTTCAAAGAACCGACTATTTCTAACTTCCAAATCAATTTCTCTAGTAGAAGAAACTGGATAGACTCGGAGTGCTAAATATTGGTGGTACTAATACCGACAGTAGCAATGAGAAAATAAGAAGAAAGAAGAGTAAGAATTGAACGAAGTGTTAGGTTATAATTATCTGTCAAAAAGAAATGACTTTTTATTTTATTAGTAGCCGGTATCTACAATTATTGGTTATAATAAATTCAATAAAGAGAGATGGGATCGACAATACCGATCACAAATCGAGATTAGTAGGGATGTAACGCAGCTCGGTAGCGTGTTTGTTTTGGGTACAAAATGTCGCAGGTTCAAATCCCGTCATCCCTATTTCTTATTTTATCCAAGCATCAAGCTTTTGGGGTAGGGTTTCTCGTATTAACAAATTGACTTCTGTCTTCTTTTCTCTCATAAGAAAAGAAAAAAAGATTCCCAATTTTCGCTTCCTCCTCGCGAAGTGGGAAAGGAGAGGGGGGGAAGCTGACTAATTTCCATTTTTGAATGCAGAAATCTATATGAAAAGGGAGGCGCCTTTAGTTCAGTTCGGTAGAACGCGGGTCTCCAAAACCCGATGTCGTAGGTTCGAATCCTACAGGGCGTGTCTACTACCGTCTACCCCAGGATTTTCTACTAGAAGTAATGTGTATCGAATACAAAATACCTAGAACCCGGAGGCAGACCCGGAAGCAGCAGATTTGCTGTCGACGAAGCATACCCAAAGATTTCCAAATGAATCTTTTCCTTTTTTTACTCTTTATTCTGTTTGATAAACATCTCGTTTGAGATGCCACACATTATTTGATTCTACCGAATATCCAATTGATCACCGCGTCTATATTGTGGATATGCGGTTACAAATAATCCAGCTAGGGTTATTGGAATTAAACCCGAAACAATTCCTGATAGTAATGCTTCAACCATTCTAGTTTGTAAATATCTAATTTAACTACTTACCAAAGTTGATTCTCGCGTCAGTCAACTGAATAGTATTTGGTAAATGCGACGAATTAGTAGGTGCTCTGTTGGGTACCCCCCTCTTGTCCTTCTCTCCTATATCTAGGTTCTCTACGATAATACTAAGTCACAGAATCTGAATCTTGTTCAATCCAACAAATAAAGCTAAAGTGAAAGCTAATACAGACGTCAAAAAGGCGAAGTAACTTAATAGAGTGATCATAAATTTGAATATCAAATTAGCTGGCAAATGGTTAGTATACGAGATTTCCTCGAGTAGTTTAGCACTCTGAAGTACTGAATCGAAACTGTTTACCCAAAGTTACTAAATCAAAATTGACTGGTAACGTTTGCCAAATCTATGGATTTAGTTTATTTGGTCCCATTTAATTAATTGATAAGGTAGGCAACCGCATAGAAAGTACTTCTAAATCAATTAATTAATCGATTTAGAATTGCTGGAAAAGTCTTCCCCCCCCCCCCCTCTTTTCTAACTATCCCCCATGTTTTCGGCATAACCAACCTTTTGACCGAAGATTAATAGGCGTAGGCTTAATCAAAATTAGTAACTGTCCATACGCGCCGAGAGACGAGGGCGGGCTATAAAGAGACGGAGCCATAGAAGAGATGATACCTCCGCGCCAAAAATTCCCCGCATGGGTCCGAAACTGGTGAATATTTTTTAGCTATTTTGGTCTAGGGTAAGCAGTTACTACCAGAACTCCCACAAGTTTCAAAGACTTCACTTGTAAAGAGTGAGGGACCTTGCCGCATAAAAGGTAGGGTAGCTATACTGAACCAGTATAATTTGGATATACCCTGGGTATAAAAGTGACATCCTAATTAGGTTCAGGTCCCGTTTGAAAAGGTTTATTGGTAGATTCCGCATCTTTTAATCCTTTTTCTTAGTTGGGAAGCAATCCCTTTTAGTATTACAAGATAGATATAGATAAATACGGAGCTGAACATGTCTGGGAATACAGGAGAACGCCCTTTCGCTGACATAATTACTAGTATTCGATACTGGGTCATACACAGCATTACTATACCCTCCCCGTTTATTGCAGGCTGGCTGTTTGTCAGTACAGGTTTAGCTTACGATGTTTTTGGAAGTCCCCGTCCAAACGAATATTTTTCAGAGAGCCGACAAGAAGTTCCCCTAGTAACTGGCCGCTTCGATTCGCTGGAACAAGTCGACGCATTCACCAAATCCTTTTAGGAGGAACTAATACCAATGGCTTTAGATAAAACTTATCCAATTTTCACTGTTAGATGGTTAGCCGTTCACGGCTTAGCTGTACCTACAGTTTTTTTCCTGGGATCCATATCAGCTATGCAATTCATTCAGAGATAGTTTTTAGTGAGCTTCGAATCTATGACGCAACCGAACCCAAATAAACAGAGTGTAGAATTGAATCGTACAAGCCTTTATCGGGGATTATTATTAATTTTCGTACTTGCTGTTCTATTTTCTAATTACTTCTTTAATTAGAAGCTAGAAAAATTGTCCGAAAGAGAATAAGGTCCTAATTATTTGTGACTGTTCATGTTTCGAGTCGAGACCAGATGATGAAGCCAAAGAAGCAGGGGGTAAGGAGGTGGCAAAGATGACAAATACCACTGGAAGGATTCCCCTATGGTTGGTAGGTACTGTAGCCGGTACACTTGTAATAGGTTTGTTAGGCATATTTTTTTATGGAGCTTACTCAGGGTTGGGGTCGTCTCTTCGATAATGACTGCCGTCTGATCGAGAAAATTTTGCCAAATTCTACAATTGAATTAGTCATTTCTATTCTCCCTTTATTGAACGTAGGGGGGTACAGAATCGATTCAATTCAATAACTAACTAGTCAGATACTTAGAGACTAGTTTCACGATGCATTATTCAAATAGATAGGTCGATCGATTCTTCAGAGAAAAGAAGAATCGATCGAGGTTAAAAATGACAACTAGGGCAAGGAGCTATTTTTATAATTATATCGTATAATAGTACGTCATAATATAATCAGTTTAGTCTGATGAGGGGGGGGGGCTAGTTCAAAATACTCGGATTAATCAACAGGTTTCCGAGGACGGTTTCTAGTTTGAAAACTGAAAAGAAGATCTTTTTTAATCTTTACTTTTCCCTAATGGTAATCTTTCTAATTAATCTTATCCGTATTTATGGCCTACCTTCCGCTATTGCATTTTCCGTACCCCAGCTTAGACTTAATGAAGTCAAACTAAGAAAATGAGCGATAAACAATTAGATTGATTGCGTTAGACAAGACCAATATTGATGCAACCACTACTTCGCATGTGACTATCAAACCCTCGACTAAAAGGGAAGGACAATTGAAAAATTTTTCCCCACACGCAATTATGAATCGGATTATCTATCCGCGGAAGGGATAAAAGAGGGGGGTAAACAATCAGAAATTCATTTCTGCCAGCTGCACTTTTTCAAATTGTTTTTTCTTAAGCACGAGGAAAATCTGTGCCAAGACAACTGACACAAAAAAAGCTATGAGACCTCGAATACGTGATGGGTCCTGGAGTACAATTTCGATTTCTTCCTGACCAAATCCTCCAACATTGGGATTATTGGTTAATGGCTGATCAGCCTTAACGAACTCGCCTTCTGACACAACGAGTTCGAGACCTGGAGGGACAGTATCAGTTGTTTCACGACTGCCAGATGACTCTTCAATAGTGATTTCGTATCCACCCCTTCCCTCTTTGCGTACAATCCTATTTATCTTTCCTGTTACTGAAGCGGTATAGACCGTATTATTGCTTTTGCTCCCATCTGGATAGATTTGCCCTCTACCCCTATTTCCTCCAACATAAATAGGATATTTTAGAAAATGAGCTTCCCTATTAGTACCAGGGTCTGGCGATAGAATAGGAAACGTGATTTCGCTGTATAATTTGCCCGGAACTGGTCCTACGACGATTACATTTTCTTCACCGGGACGGTAACTTTGAAACGACAGTTTTCCCAACTTCTCCTTCATTTCGGCTGGAAGGCGGTTAGGGGGAGCCAATTTAAATCCCTCTGGTAGAATTAGGACAGCACCGACATTCAATCCCCCTCTTTTTCCGTTTGCAAGTACTTATTTTATCTACATATCGTAGGGAATCTTAACAACTGCTTCAAATACACTATCGGGAAGAACGGATTGCGGAGCCTCAATATCCACAGGCCTCTTGGCTAGGTGGCAATTGGCGCATACGATACGCCCTGTAGCTTCTCGGGGGTTCTCATAATTTTGCTGCGCAAGAATCGGATATGCATTTGATACAGATAAACAATTTAATTCACCGAAACTTATTGATATCGCAAGTGCAAGTGACTGAATCCGACACGTTTTTATCCAGTTATTCGTAATTATTCTTTGCATAGATTTATTAGTAATCTTAAGTCTTTGTACAAACGGATTACTTGTTGATACCGCTTGATAACAAATAATCTCTTCTTATTCTAATTCTTCCCCCTTTTCTTCCATATTCAATCATTATTAGCAGATGCCAATCGAGAGAAGAGGTTGAAACTGACCCCAAAAATGAGCAGGTCTAGCCTACTCAATTTAGATTTGGAAAGGTGGTTATTACCCACTCATTGTATGATAAGTTGCTACAATCGAAGGGGATGTACGATTAAGGTGACGAAAGATCCAATATTTGAATACCGTATCTAAAATAACTGGAAAGGTTGAAACGAGGCGAGAAATTACATATTTATCGGGGATTAAGCCAAAATGTTCGAAAAGCGTGCCTATGACTATTTCCCAACCATGGGGCGAGTGGAACCCTACACATAAATCAGTTAATGAAAGAATGGAAAACGCTTTCATTGTGTCATTCAAACTATAAAATAATTCCTGAATCCGGGAATTTGAAACTGCAAGTCTCTTTCGACCCGTTATAAAAAATAGAGCTAGGGTGGCAATACTAATTAAATCAGTTACTAGCTGGAGCAGTAGCTGGATGTTGAGTTCGTCATACACTGCCGCTAACTGATTAGTCTCGTCATATGCATCTGCATCAAAATTTTGCAACTGCGTATCTGCTAAGCATCCAGTCGCATTATCTAACCAGAGCAATGCTTCTGCTTCTCGTAGTTGCTTCAAAGCCCTTTGTTCTTGAAAAATATTGGTAAATACCTGAGTTTGAGTAATGTCCCACCAACCCCTAACCCAAGACTCCAAAAACCAGTTTCTGAAACTTATTGGAATCGTGAGGGGTAGAAGCAGGAAACACCCAACATATTCAAGGGAGACTAATGCTTGGTTTCTAGTTAAGTCAAAATCATTACGTACTAACACACCTGATTGATTTGTCAATTCCGCCCTGAACCTCGATAAAGTGCGAGTTACAGAACGAGGCACCAAACTAATTGACTCATAAGCCGACGGAAATTTTGCTACTTCGTAATTCAATGATTTTTCAGTCACTTTTTTGGTAGTTTGACACGGAAGAGAGTTTATGGACCGACGCGCCCTCTTCGCGTCCAACTCATTTAAAGTTGCTTCAATCCAAGCTAATTTCCTATTTCTCCTTTTTATACCATCCAACTTGTAAAAGCCGCGGAAAGAGAAATCAGTTTCCAATTTGTCTTCTGAGAAGTTAACCAATCTTCCTCGATTATTGCTAGTTTCACCACGCATGCGGCACTTTCGGTGAAAATTTAGAAATAGATTTTGGAGAAGCAAAATATTTGGAAGGTTCGGGAAGAAAAGATTCAAGCAATTTTTTGTGAAAGAGTTGCTTGCACAGTAGCATCTAAGTAGTAGCAATCGGAATAGTTTTGTTCCGAAAAAAGGTCTCAGGTCTCTTTGCATTCCCAACATAAATGTACTAAATCTGTGCTCTAAGAGACTGCAATATATTAAATATCTAGATCTCCTGGATGCTTCGTTCGCGGGCATTGCTGCAGCCCGTGACAAATCGCCCGGTGTTGAGGGGGATGATTCTACCTGTACGAAAGGCGGGGAGTCGTCGATTAAGAGTTGTAGTTGCTTACTAGCCTCATAAGCTCTACTCGAGGAACGATGTGGAGTATTAAGAAACCATCGAATAATCTTTTGTTTCCAGCATTGTAGTCGCATATATTAACTGTAACTATCTACTAATCGGGAGAGGGAAGCAATCGAAGTACGAGACTAATCAGCTTAATTTTTTGGGCTATTTTTTCCCGGGACCCCCCCCCCTTAAATATATTTTTTCTGCCGCTCCAATGACCTCACATCGATTTGTAAGTCATCCGGTTCTGAAACTCAATAACTTTTAAAAACCTTCAATCGATACACGCGGGAAACGAGCAAGTTCAGCAGCTTTTTCTTCTATATCTCTCGAGGTTAAATTCTCACCGATCCTAGTTAGTGGAAGATTTTGGCGACCCCTCAATTTCAAGTAAAGAATCCGACGCGGGTAGAAGCCTTCCTTACTTTCCAACCCGACCGCCTCTACGTCTTTTAGTACAAATCGAATCCGAATGCGACGGTTATTTCCGGGAAAGCCCCACCGAAATATCGAAAAGAATCCTTCTCGCTTATCAAACAAGTTGTATCCACCGCCCACGTTCCAAAACGCAGTACACCACAGATACAGCCCTAGAAATAGGCCTGCGATCCCGTAGAAACACATTACAATACCTTGTGGTATGAAAAAAATGTGTTCAGATGAAAGTCCGGGGATCAGATCTTCGCCGACGTAGCTGGAAAATCCCACCAGTAAAAAACCTGTTGCACCGCAGACAAGGATACAGGCCCAACATGAATTCGCAATTGTACGGGAGCCCTTTATAAAATCTACTTGGATCCATTTAGAGCGACAATTCGTTACTATTTCCTCACAGATTGCATAATAAATGGATTAGTCATTTTATCATCAATTTTACTTTTCCTATTTCTTCTTCAGCTCATTACTTCCGCTTGTTTCTGATCTATTTACGCTTAAATGTGAAGTACCAAAATGGAGTTCAAACATATGGGATAGTTATCTCTGAGTAACGCATCTTGTTAATTAACACGTAATCAATCTATATCTCACTTCTCTATAAAATGAAAATGAGACATAGATTGATTAGGACGACATTCTTGAGAGTATCGGGTAGTTAAGCAGAAGTAACCGCAAAGAAAGGGGGGGGGTATCGCGATTAATTATTACACTTTGAATTCAATTGATATCACGAAGTCAACGAGCAGATTATTTTGTTTTCGAAAAATAAGAGAGAAATGGAATTATAGGATTTCATCCCGTTCTATATATAGAAATGAGATAGCCATTGTAACTGCTGGAAACACCAAACCAACTAGGGGTACAAAAATAGAGGGTAGATAAGATGCTACCATGATGAAGTTACCTCAACCGTAATAAAGTAGGGAAGAAATCTAGTTATACAATCATATATCTCTGTATCGCTCCTCTTTCTACTATCTAATGATATTCCTTTTGCTCCATAAAAGAAAGGGGTTTCCACTAGAGTAATCTAATTTGGGTTTTTCCATTTCCCAGTTTGGAACGAATACGCGAATACCAAAAGATCAAAAATATCTCCTTTTTATTACACAAAAAAACGAGAATAACGATCCATTCCGCATCTATTACTAACATGGGGGCAGAGGTAAGATACGGCGTGATTTTGAAAAATAAAAAAAAAAAAGAGAAGAAAATCCGGGGCAAATTCAATCTCTTTTATAAGGAGCTGATGTATGAAGTTCAGATATTTCGCCCAAAACACCTTTTGAGAGATTACGTGGAACGATTAAATCGAGTAGCCCATTATCAAATAAGGACTCAGCTGCTTGAAATCCCTCAGGTATCTTTTGACGCGATGTTTGTTCAATTACCCTTTTACCAGCGAATGCTGTATACGCTTTGGACTCGGCAATAATTATATCCCCTAACATGCCGAAGCTCGCAGTGACACCCCCAGTGGTTGGATAGGTAAGAATCGATATATGAAGTAATTTTTTTTGAACTTGATGAATTTGCAAGACAGAAGATATTTTAGCCATTTGCATCAAGCTCAACGTTCCTTCTTGCATACGCGCTCCCCCAGAGGCACAAATTAAAACCAATGGCAAAGACTTGTCCGCGGCATATTCGATTAAGCGAGTAATCTTTTCACCGACAACAGAGCCCATACTTCCTCCCATGAAGTGGAAGTCCATAACACCAAGTGCAATAAGTGTTCCATTTAGATATCCTATACCTGTTTGAACAGCGTCAGTTAAACCCGTCTTTTCTTGAGAAATAGCTAAACGATTCTGATAAGAATCCTCGTCGAAAAAATCTAAAACATCTCTTGTGGTCATGTCTTCATTCATGGGAATCCACGTGTTACGATCAATTAAAAGTTCGACCCTTTCCATACTATTCATTGGGAGATGATAACCGCATTCTTCACAGACACTTCTATTCTGTCTCAAAAATTTGACATAAAGCATGTTTCCGCAGTTATCGCATCGAGTCCGTAATCCTCTATTCGTGTTAATACTTATCCGCTTCTCTCTTTCTTTTTCATTTGAGATAGAGCCTCTGGTAGCTTCTTCGGGGAAAGCTCCAATCAATCCACCAAATTTGCGCTTATCTTCAAACCAATTTGTTACAGACGTAAAAATCTCCTCATCTGTTGTTTTCTTTTAGCCCATGAAATATCTAAAATTCAAATAGATTTCTTAGCTTGTTACGAACTTTTTTCTCCCAGATTTTGGTAAATCGGGACCAAATTTAAGTTTGCCGATCCAATGAAGAATTGATAATTGATTAGTTATCTATCGAATCAACCGTATTGTAAGTCTTTGATTTGTATTATCCAACGAGAGAAACGAGGAAACGTGCTGTGAAACTAAACAAGAAAAAACTATATCTAATAAACATTGAGCATTGGGTTTCATTTTGGATTACTCATTTCTATTGCGTAATCTTTGTCTTCTTTTAATATGAGTTGGTGAGGATTCGAACCCCCTAATTCACATCTTGAGACTATGTGTTTACTAGTTTCCAAATTAACCAACTTTAACATTTCTTATTATATAAGGAGTATGGGGGAGGTGAACTCCTTACCGATACTCCTGTCCTGATATGTCTTACAACTGTTGCGAAGCAGATACGGGTAGCAAATAACTATGAAACTTCCAATCTATTTACAACGTATCAATTGTATCAAATTCAAATTTGATTGCTTTCCATATCTCGCATGCGGCAGCCAATTCCGGACTCCACTTACTAGCTTCACGAATAATCTCATTACCTTCACGGGCCAGGTCGCGACCCTCATTACGAGCCTGTACGCAAGCTTCCAATGCGACTCGGTTGGCTACTGCACCTGGCGCATTTCCCCAAGGATGTCCCAAGGTTCCTCCGCCGAACTGTAATACGGAATCGTCCCCAAAGATTTCGGTTAGAGCAGGCATGTGCCAGACGTGGATACCCCCTGAAGCTACGGGTAATACACCCGGCATAGATACCCAATCTTGGGTGAAATAGATACCGCGGCTACGATCTTTCTCAATGTAATCGTCGCGCAGTAAATCGACGAAACCAAGGGTAACTTCTCGTTCCCCTTCCAGTTTGCCTACTACAGTTCCAGCATGTACATGATCTCCGCCGGACATGCGTAACGCTTTGGCTAATACACGAAAATGCATACCGTGATTTCGTTGCCTATCGATCACAGCATGCATCGCGCGGTGAATATGAAGAAGTAGTCCATTATCTCTGCAATAAAAAGCTAAGCTGGTATTTGCAGTAAACCCTCCGGTTAGGTAGTCATGCATAATAATTGGTACACCCAACTCCCTAGCAAAAACAGCTCTTTTCATCATCTCTTCACATGTACCTGCAGTAGCATTTAAGTAATGCCCTTTGATTTCTCCCGTTTCAGCCTGGGATTTGAAAAGAGCTTCTGCCACAAATAGGAAACGATCTCTCCAACGCATGAATGGCTGGGAATTCACATTTTCATCATCTTTTGTGAAATCAAGTCCACCACGGAGGCATTCGTAAACGGCTCTACCATAATTTTTAGCAGACAGACCCAATTTTGGCTTGATTGTACATCCCAATAAGGGACGTCCATATTTGTTCAATTTATCCCTTTCAACTTGAATACCATGAGGCGGTCCTATGAAAGTTTTAGAATAAGCGGGAGGAATTCGAAGGTCTTCCAAGCGTAGAGCGCGCAGAGCCTTAAATCCGAAGACATTACCGACTATGGAGGTGAATAAATTAGTAACAGAACCTTCTTCAAATAGATCCAAAGGATAAGCTACATACGCGATATACTGATTTTCTTCCCCAGCGACGGGTTCGATGTCGTAGCATCGGCCCTTGTAACGGTCAAGACTAGTCAACCCATCTGTCCATACAGTGGTCCACGTACCTGTGGAGGATTCTGCAGCTACCGCAGCTCCAGCTTCCTCAGCCGGTACTCCAGGTTGTGGGGTCATTCGAAATGCTGCTGAGATGTCGGTATCTTTGGTTTTGTATTCGGGGGTGTAATAATTCAATCGATAATCTTTGACACCAGCTTTGAATCCAACACCCGCTTTAGTCTCCGTTTGTGGTGACATTGGTTTGTTCCTCCCTATGACTAAATTAATAAATCTTGCAAATATGAGATCTGCTCGGCATAGGTAGAGTATTTCGACGTGAAACGCAAAGTGGATATAGTTCAACCCACGCATGATACTTATACCTGTCAAACCTCCATTTCGAGCATGGAACATTACCATTCTATATCGCGTCTCATGCAGGGTGCAACTAATCAATCTGTTTCTTTGTAAAAATTCTTAGAAAGCATTGTCTCGTCTCATTCCGATACATTGACTAGGGAATCTCTTGGCGGTTAGACTATTCAGTGGAATAGAAACTACCTAATTGCCAATCCCTCCGTTTAGCAGTCAATCTTATTTGACAAATAAGAGAGAGATAGAGGAAGCAAAACGTGCACCCTAATTAATAGTGACTATCCAGTGGGTAGGTGCAGATTCCAGTTTCTCGATCGTATACGAAACAAGAAAAGGGGTCTGCTTCATCTGCGGTGCAGTCTCCCCCCCCCACCCCTCTCCCTCCATCTCATTTATCTATAGCTACATCTGCGAAACAGGTTGAAATACAGGGAAATGAGTGGGAAGGAGGCGATTGAATTCTCCTATGCCGTTATCCACTCAACGTTAAGATACGAAATATTTCTACCGATTCAGTAATCAAATAGAGATAATACACCGAGATAGTATAGTTATGAAAACCAGTTCCCTCTCTTTCGAAATTTCTGAATTGGTGGAAAAAAATGTGGGTTACATCACTCAGATCATTGGACCAGTGTCGGATGTGGCTTCCTCGCCAGGGGAGATGCCTAATATCTACAATTCACTAGTAGTCAAGGGGCAAAACCCGGCCGGTCAGCAAATTGATGTTACTTGTGAAGTACAACAACTATTAGGTAATAATGAAGTACGAGCCGTAGCTATGAGTGCTACAGACGGTTTGATGAGAGGTATGAGTGCTATTGATACGGGAGCCCCCCTCAGTGTTCCCGTTGGTGAAACTACTCTCGGCCGAATATTCAATGTCCTTGGTGAACCCGTAGATAATTTGGGTCCCGTCCAAAGTGGTGCAACATCTCCAATTCACAGGTCCGCCCCGGCATTTACCCAGTTAGATACCAAATTATCGATTTTTGAAACGGGTATAAAAGTTGTAGATCTTTTGGCTCCGTATCGTAGAGGCGGGAAAATCGGATTATTTGGTGGGGCTGGAGTTGGAAAGACGGTCCCTATTACGGAATCAATCAATAATATTGCGAAAGCTCATGGAGGTGTATCTGTATCTGGCGGGGTAGGAGAACGCACACGTGAAGGTAATGACCTTTACATGGAAATGAAGGAATCAAAAGTTATTAATGAACAAAATATTTCTGAATCAAAAGTAGCTTTGGTTTATGGTCAGATGAATGAACCACCTGGAGCTCGTATGAGAGTCGGCTCAACCGCTCTAACAATGGCAGAATACTTCCGAGATGTTAACAAACAGGATGTACTCCTATTTATTGACAACATTTTTCGCTTCGTTCAGGCGGGATCAGAGGTCTCGGCGTTGCTGGGCCGGATGCCTTCCGCCGTGGGTTATCAACCGACCCTAGGTACAGAAATGGGATCATTGCAAGAAAGAATTACTTCCACCAAGGAGGGATCAATAACTTCCATTCAAGCTGTTTACGTACCTGCGGATGATTTGACCGACCCGGCTCCCGCCACGACATCTGCACACTTAGACGCCACTACTGTACTTTCAAGGGGATTAGCAGCGAAAGGTATCTACCCAGCGGTAGACCCGCTGGATTCGACCTCGACTATGTTACAGCCTTGGATTGTAGGCGAGGAGCACTATGAGACGGCGCAAGGGGTTAAGCAGACTCTGCAACGTTACAAGGAGCTTCAAGATATTATAGCTATTCTCGGACTAGACGAGTTATCTGAAGAGGATCGACTGACGGTAGCTAGGGCTCGAAAAATAGAACGTTTCTTATCGCAACCTTTCTTTGTGGCGGAAGTTTTCACTGGCTCTCCGGGTAAATACGTAAGTTTATCGGAAACCATTAAGGGATTTCAAATGATTCTTTCTGGGGAGTTGGATACTCTTCCTGAACAAGCTTTTTATCTGGTTGGCAATATCGACGAAGCTACCGCAAAAGCTGCGGCTTTACAAATGGAGGGTCAATAAAAGAGATGACGCTGAATCTCCGCGTGATGGCCCCTAATCGAATAGTTTGGAATTCCGAGGTTTGGGAAATTGTTTCATCCACTAATAGTGGTCAAATTGGTGTATTACCCAATCATGCACCACTTCTTACAGCGTTGGATATGGGAGTTTCGAAGATACGTCATGATGGGCAGTGGTCTGCAATGGCATTGATGGGTGGCTTTGCTATGATAGACAATAATCAGGTAACAATATTAGTTAATGAAGCGGAGATAGCTGCCGAAATTGATCCTGACGAAGCTCGAAAAACTTTTCAGACAGCTCAGGCTGATTCAGCTGAAGCAGAGGGTAAGAAAAGGGTAATAGAGGCCAACTTGGCATTTAAAAGAGCGAAGGCCAGATTAGAAGCTTCGATTGTAGCTTAGCGAGTTTTTTTCAGCCCGAAAGCACTAGATCCTTCGACAGTCTGAAAATAATACTATCACGACATGCACAGAAACCCCTGCTTTGATGTATTTCATATGCAGTGAAACTTATTAGATACCAACAATTTAACTACCACGGTATCTAGTAAGCGCGGTATCTAGTAAAGTAAGTGTTACCTACTATTGGATTCGAACCAATGACTCTCGCCGTATGAAAGCGATACTCTAACCGCTGAGTCAAGTAGGCTGTCAGTAATTGAATTGATAAACCTACGCGCCTTTTTATCCAGGCGTGTGATTTACGTGGGACGTATAGATATCTTTATTATATCCAAAAAAGTAGCTGAACACAACTGCATGTTTCATTACCTAATGAAAATTAGATCCTATACATATATATATAGATGTGTGTGTGTGTGTATCTTCCATTTCCAACCAAGTTTGTTGACTTGACAAAAATTGATTGATACGGATAGAATTATTTCATATAGGATTAGATGTATCAAGGGCTACAGCTCAGCGGTAGGGCACCTCGTTTGCACATGCGCCGATGTCTCTTTCTTTTTTTGAGAAGATTTGTCGAAACCCAACGACTCATGCAAAACTATGCATGATAATTTTTCGTCCAAATTGCAATAAGGAATACGAAATAACAGTAGCATGACAGCTAAGTTGATTGAAAGAAGTCACCCCCTCAAAATTGATATCGTGAATAAGTGGTTCATCCGATGCTACTACTGGTGGGGACAACGCAAGCACCCCAGGACAAATCTCTTCTTCGTCTCACGACCTTTCGGGTGTAGAAAGTGTCGTATACTCCTTCCAAGCGACAGGGAATATTTGATATTGTGCGAGGGAGGGAGGGCTGTATCCCCGGAGGCAAACCTGTGTCAACATTATTTAGTAACTTTCTCAAGATACTTCGGAATTGATTGCCTGATTTAGTGAATTTTCCATTACGAAGTTTCTTAAAGAAGATTTTCGTGAGAAATAGCTCAGGCATATGGAACCCCCCTTCCCTTTTTTATTTTTAATAGAAACAAGGTTGGTGCATCAGCAATTGTTTGTTTTTCCGAATTAGATTGGGGAGCAGCTGGTAAAAGAGCCCTATGCCGTAAAACGGCATATTGGGTTCGCCAAGCAGTTCAGAAAGTCAGGAATATTTTTTCCATATTTTGATCTGCATGACCGAGAATGTCTACGGTTCGAACTCGTATAGTCGCAACTAAAAGAAGGAACAGTAGAAAATTGCTAGCACACCGTATGCCTATTCAATCAATATCAATCTAAATTATCTACTTCAATGACTATTTCATGAAATCTAAATTAGTGAACTTTCTATCTATTTCTAAAAAATAAATAGTCAGTTCTTTGATTCAGTTAATCAATAACTGGATCGAGGAACTATAAGCGCAAACAATTTGTTAAAATTATGAATTACTCAATCTTCTTCTTCTTACTAGGAAAGCGACATTGCCACTCTCGAAAATAAAAGGCTAACCCCTTCTATTTGTTTTTTTACCGAAGGAAGGGGGAACTTAACTACCAATATAATCAAACTAACTTTTCAATTTACTTCCCTGAATGAATTATATGTGCTAAACCCTCTCCAGTATGACAAGACAACGGTTACTTTTCATTTGCCTACCCTAGGTTAATCCCATTTTATCCATTTCCAAATTTATCAACTAGAAAAAATTGAGGCGAGAGGAATATGCAAATGTTTTCGCTCCACCAATATGACCCTTTCTGGATCTTCCTATCGGTCTCTATATCTATTCCCTATTTAGCTTCCTCGATTTCCGGATTTGTTGCCCCCACTCGAAAAGAACCAGAAAAGTTAACAAATTACGAGTCGGGTATTGAACCGAAGGGAACTACTTCGATCCAATTTCAAATATGTTACTACATGTTTGCTTTGGTTTTCACGGTCTCTGACGTCGAAACCATATTTCTTTATCCCTGGGCTGTATCTTTTAGGGAATTGGGACTATTTGCTTTTATCGAAGTGATCATCTTTATCTTTATACTAGTAGTTGGTTTGGTTCACGCATGGCGAAAAGGAGCATCGGAATGGTGTCAACCTCCGAACATTGGGTTGAAGGTGGGATAGATGAGATTGAACCCCGCAGGGTGAAGATCCCCCTGAATTCGGTAGAGCCGTTGCTCCCTGAATGGAGTATGTCAAATTCAATCTTTTTAGCTAGTACCGGTGATTTTTTCAATTGGTCCAGACTTTCTAGTTTGTGGCCACTTCTATATGGCACCAGCTGCTGCTTTATCGAATTTGCCTCCCTAATTGGTTCACGATTTGATTTTGACCGGTACGGTCTAGTACCTAGATCCAGTCCTAGGCAGGCAGACCTAGTTGTCACGGCCGGTACTGTAACTATGAAAATGGCTCCGTCCCTAGTAAGACTCTACGAGCAAATGCCTGATCCGAAGTATGTAATTGCTATGGGAGCTTGCACCATTACGGGGGGTATGTTTGGCACAGATTCCTATAGTACCGTTCGCGGGGTAGACAAATCAATTCCCGTCGATATTTATTTGCCAGGTTGCCCGCCCAAACCTGAAGCTATTATTGATGCTATAACAAAACTCCGTAGGAAAATTGCTAGAGAAAGCTTTCTAGATCGAATTTCCTGTCCCACTCGAAGGAAATACCTTAGTCTAAATCATCGATTTCGCTTCGTATCTAGCATCCATATAGGTGAATACAATCGAGAATTAACTAATTGTGACACAAAATTTTTACTACATGATTTTCCAGAGAATCTTCAAAATTTGGAGAGGAATCTGAAACATAAATAGTGAAGGTATGGTAATAACTATATTTCATCCTATAAATGAGTAAAGGAAGAGGTGTCAACCAATATGAATACTATCAACGAAGACCGGTTGAATATCGAGACGCGGGGTCGATTATCCGCCTGGTTGACTAGACATAAGTTTTTCCACCGACCTTTGGGTTATGATTATAGAGGTGTCGAGACTCTGCAAGTCAAATCGGAGGAGTGGTTGTCTGTAGCTGTCGCCCCATATGCTTATGGTTTCAATTACCTACGCTCCCAATGTGCTTATGACTCAGCACCGGGAGGATACCTAGTCAGTGTATACCATCTGACGCAGGTGCGAGATTATTCGGATCAACCGGAGGAGGTTTGTGTAAAAATCTTTGTGCCAAGAAAAGATCCTAGAGTACCTTCGGTTTATTGGATTTGGAGGGGCTCCGACTTCCAAGAACGTGAATCCTATGATATGTTGGGAATAATTCATCAGGGCCATCCGCACCTTAGGCGGATACTAATGCCTGAAAGTTGGATAGGGTGGCCTTTACGTAAAGATTACGTTGTACCCAATTTTTATGAGTTACAAGATGCCTATTAAATTGTATCAAAGATTAAAAAGAAAGAAAGAATTTGGCCACACGCGAAGACTTATTTTATGATCCGCCCCTACCGTTTAATCTTTATTGAAGTTTTTTACGGTTATCAAACAGAGCTGTCAAATGCAAATGATTAACCCAAATCTCGAGATGTTTCTTGATTAGCTACTTCAGGATTGAAGGGGTTTCCCGTAGCACTAGGACTGGTTCAGCCTCTCCCCCAAGCCAACCCCAAGCCAAACTAGTTAGATGCCAAGAACCAGATTTGAACTGGTGACACGGGGATTTTCAGTCCCCTGCTCTACCGACTGAGCTACCTCGGCCAATTCATGTACGGAAAAAAGAACTAGAAGTCAGTTAAGTATGTTTTTTTACTCTAGTTTTTTCCCCAGTTAAATTGCCGATCTTGCCTCTTCCTAGAGATGTGGCTAATACAATTAACTACCAAACCTGCAGGAAATAGATTGGCAAAAGAAGGGGGGGCCATTCACGCATATTAGAAGCCTGAATGGCTCACTTGTAAAGTGTTTTTGAGAAATCAGAAACATCAATGAGTTAATTAAATTGCCTCGCTGGGGATAGAGGGATTCGAACCCTCACGGTCCCGTGAAACCAACGGATTTTCGTTCTACTACAACTTGCGCCGCTCCTTCTAACTTCTCCAAAGTGCGTAGAATCGGACTCTATCTTCATTCACGAAAGTATTGTTTTTTCTGTCACCGTTTTGCCTCGCTTGTTAAATAGTTTCCGTCGAAATGAAGTGGGATCCCGCGGCAGCTAAGATGAAAATATGTAGATTAACGACAGTAGAAGGGGTCTACTTAGCAGTTTGTTATTGAGTGATAACATAAATTGTCGTGATTCTGCGAATCAATGCTCCCTTCAAACCGAGAAATCTGCGTCCAGGTTCAAATGAAGGAAAAAAGCGAAACTTCCTATTTTTACTAGATCTCAGTCTTATACTTATAAATTTTAGTTCACGCGGTTAGCCAGACGAAGCAGTTGTATATTCAGTTCTTTTGATAACTAGTAATTAACAGATTGCCCGTTAGAATGGCCCCCGTCGAGTCTCTGTACCTATCTAACCTAGTCGCCCAAATTGTTTGGGTAATACAAGATTTGGCTCAGGATTGCCCGATAAATGGTCCCAGGTTCCCCTGAATCTGGGGGCTAACACTTGATACGTCTCCACATCCAGGCTCAATCTGGTTGAGTCCGCTGCGTCTACCATTCCGCCATATCCCCACTATCTCGGCCCCAACAAACTTATAAAAAAATATAGGTAACCACATAAATGTAGGTGTCTGAAAACTTAGGCTTTTGCCGCGCCTACACCTACTAATCCGCCTAGTTTAGGTTGCTGCCATTTCGTTTGCATATTGTCCCGTATGTGTTTAGTAAGCTTTTAACTAAAAAATTGAAAAGATGGAAAGAAACAAATTATTTATCTTTCCTATCACGTTTTAAATGAAAAAAAATATGCGTAATTCAACTCGTCAGCGACAGATTAATTTTTTTTGTAAAAACTGAGTTTCTATTATAGAAGTATATCTGAATGCACTAGTTGAAGCAATATATTCGTGGATAAGTTTGATAGTTTCGCCAAAATTTTTATGTAAATGGATATGCTAGAACGTTTTCATCCGACATTATGAATCGTTGGTAGTCTCTGTTTACTCGCTGCCACTTTCTATTCAATTGCCTGTAACAAATTGAATGTTTATTAATTACTACTCATATGTTATGATTGCCACAGATATCAAATCTGATTGGCTTCTATTTTATTCGCCGACGCAGCAGTAATGGGTAATATTCCTGTGCTGATCCCATCAGTTTTTTATTTAACTATAAAACATTTACAAAAAAGGAGTTTTCATGTCTCGCTACCGAGGACCTCGTTTGAAACTGATACGTCGTCTAAAAAATTTACCAGGATTTGTAGGGAGAAGTAAAATACCCAATTTGGGAGAATTTCGAGTCGCTACCGATCAATCAGCTTCAAGAAAAATTTCTCAATTTTGTGTACGTCTAGAGGCCAAACAAAGATTACGTTTTAATTATGGATTAACAGAACGCTAACTACTAAAATATGTACGTATTGCTAGAAAAGCTAGAGGTTCAACGGGCCAAGTACTACTACAATTACTTGAGATGCGTCTGGATAATGTTATTTTCCACCTAGGTCTCGTTTCCACGGTTCCTGCCGCTAGGCAGTTAGTTAATCACAGACATATCTTAGTGAACAGTTGTGTCGTAGATATACCGAGTTATCGCTGTAAGCCAAAAGATATTATTACTGTTCGAAATCGACCAACTTCGTATAATGCATTGAGAAATAAGTTTACTGGGGGGGACAAGACGCCGGATCACTTAGCTACTTCTCTATCGGAAGACGACAAGCCAACAGGATTGGTGAATTGTATTGCCAATCGAGAATCTGTCAATTTGAATATAAATGAATTGTTAGTTGTCGAGTATTACTCCCGCAAAGCCTAGTTATCATTCATTAAATTACTATTTCACCAAAGGAAAAATTGGAGGTCTCTACAATTAGAATTTATGCAAAAGGCTTAGTATGGTCGAATTCAATAAGTAGATTACTTAGGAAGATGAAAAACTTTCCCGATCTAGCTTGTCCACTCTGTTTGGAGCAGAATCTAAATCATTTAATTTATATAAAAATATTCTTTTTTGAGGTAAATTAATTTGGCATACGATTCGGTGTAAGTATCTGAATCACTCGTCCACGTCACTTCAACCAAATTCTCAATTAACCAAAGGATTACCAATTGTTTGTATTGAGACGGTCTCTTCGCTTCTTCAAAATTGGCTGACTTGATTGGAAAGTCTGACTCCAGTCCGTTTCTTTGAAATCGGCAATTTAGCTAGATTTCGATAGAATCAATAGAGATAACCTTGCGTAGAGAAAAATAAAGAGAGGAAAGGGAGGGATTTGAACCCTCGGTAGATGAAGCTCTACTTAGCATTTCCGGTGCTACGCCTTAAACCGCTCGGCCACCCTTCCTGTATCTAGATTTACCAATTAAACTAATTGACATATTTTAGGTATTTCGATAGCAAAATAGCAAGTGACTTGTGAGTAATAGTTGAAAATAGTCTTTTGCTGAAATACAAATCAAAGAATAAAGAGATATTTAACAAGGCTTGGCCCCTTACTGCCTCCCCTTTCTTTTTTCTATTGTTGCCTAACCATCTTTTTTTCCTTTTGCAATTTCAATTGATATATTAATAACAAGTAACAAGGGGTGCAAAAAAAACAAGGAGTCGAATTTGATTATGCCTAGATCTCAGAGAAATGACAACTTTATCGACAAAACTTTCACAGTTCTAGCGGATATTCTACTGCAAATCCTACCTACCACTAAGAGAGAAAGGGAAGCTTCTACGTATTATAGGGATGGCGCGATTCGATAAGGCAAGCAATCTATCAATATTCAGTAGTAGTTGAAATAGTTACAGCTTCGTTCGAAGAGCCCACATTTTTTTGAGGTCTGTTTCGATTTCTGAACGAACCCTCTGATCGCGTATCCACGATTGATGCAGCCTCGGAAGCTACGGTTCCCATTTCTACGGATTTTGATATCAAGCAAGCAAGAGGTTAAATCCATAATTTGATGTGTAACACATGGCTTCTTTATGAGTAAACACGAGCGGGGGGGGGGGCTGGCACTACGTGGAGAAATCGGCAACACAAAATCTACGACAGTAACAAATTTTGGCTTTGACATATATTGCCAATTTTCGATAACTTCGAAGTTGCGGTAAGGATCAATAGTGATTGGGGTAACAAACACCCATCCCGTTTGTAACTCGGATACCCTTAAAATCATCGGAGATTGCTGAGGTGAATAACCCCTCAAAAAACAAAATGTTGGGAACGAATAAGTTGCCGAGGTATTTATTGCTGTCGGTGTCGTCGCACTAAAATGGCGCAGACACCTCAAAAATAGAAATACTTTACCAGAAGGATGGTTAGATACCAGTTTCATGAAACACTAACCCCTGCTCAAAAATTAGGCGTATAAATAATTAGATAGTTTCAAATGTTACTTATTTTACACGAATGAAGCGGGGGGAGCCGTATGAGTTGAGAATCTCACGTACGGTTTTGAAACGGGGCTTATTTGTATAAACAACCGTAACGGATGTCGGCCCAATCTGAAGGGGAATATGCAGAAGCTTCATGAAGCTATTACGAAGCCATGCGTCTAGAGGTTGACTCTTATGACCGAAGCTACATACTTTACAACATAGGACTCACTCATACAAGTAATGGAAAACATGCAAGAGCTTTGGAATATTACTTTCAAGCACCGGAGCGAAATTCCTTTCTGCCACAAGCTTTTAATAATATGGCTGTGATCTGTCACCACGTGCGACTACCTACGCTTTAAGATTCTCCGGTTTACAAATACTCAACCAACGAAACGGGCTTCCCGCAAGCATACTTCCAAACGGGAGCTGTCTCGATCTGCGGGATTCGGCCTCTTTCGAAGCAATCTGGGTTTGGAAGGGGTAGGTAGCCTAACTGTCTCATGGATAACTGACTGAATCGGAGAATAAAGCATCGCGAAGATTCATCATTGAAATTTTGGGTTGATGCAATGAAATTGGTCCATCAAAGAAGTTATACAACTCGTCTCTGTAGTAGAGACAATTGGGAAAGAAATAATTGACGGACCGCGGTGTAGTATCAAATCCTAAAAGAAAGAGTCTTCTAATCTGAAAAAAAAAAAATAGAAGAGAGATCTACATTGAGTTAGGTAGTTAGTGCCGAAGGATCTTTCTAATTATTTCCTTCTGTTTCTTTTTAACTAGGAGTACGGAAAAGATTTTACTCAAGACGAATGAAATTAGAAACCGGACTATTCTTAAGTTCCTACAAAGTTCAGAAATAATCCTCCGACTTGGTTAGGATACGAGAAGCTAGTAACGGAGTTGTCTGAGCCGTATGAGGTGGGAAACCTCCAAGTTCGGTTCTAAAGGAGGGGGTTGGAAAATAATCACCCATTCTGAGCGAGGGGAACAGGCCATTAACCAAGGAAATTTGGAGATTTCGGAGGCTTGGTTTGATCAAGCTGCTGAATATTGGAAACAGGCAATAGCACTTTCCCCCGGTAATTACATTGAGGCACAGAATCGGTTAAAAATTACGGGACGCTTCTCTTCGTTTAATTAGTTATTAGGGGGGAGGGGGCATCGTAAAACAGAAAGGTTAATAAATAGAGTTAATAAATAGAAATTCTTACTTACTCGATACAAACCTTGCGGCCTCTCTCCCTACTAAACGTACGATCAACCTTATCAAGTCCATTGGGCACTATTAGGCCGTGTAATAATGCCATAAAAAGCCTGCCCTGCATAACTTCTTGATAGCAGCTGCTCGAGTTTCAAACTCAGGAGAAAAGGGAATAGATTACTACATGTTGGTAAAAACTCTAATTCTTGGAAGTTTAGTATCTACCGTTGGTAGGTTGTTGCTATCCCTTGCCCGAAGAGAGGAGAGTCCCGATGACTATTCGTTCGCCAGAACCAGAAGTCAAGATTTTGGTGGAAAAAGATCCCGTAAAAACCTCTTTTGAGAGATGGGCCCAACCCGGACATTTCTCGAGGAGTTTGGCTAAGGGCCCCAATACCACCACATGGATTTGGAACCTACATGCCGATGCCCACGATTTTGACAGCCATACCAATGATTTAGAGGATATATCCCGTAAAATATTTGGTGCCCATTTTGGTCAGTTAGCTATTATTCTCATTTGGTTGAGTGGCATGTACTTTCACGGGGCCCGTTTCTCCAATTATGAAGCGTGGCTTAATGATCCTACTCATGTGAAACCTAGTGCCCAAGTTGTGTGGCCAATAGTGGGTCAAGAGATCCTCAACGGAGATGTAGGTGGAGGTTTTCAGGGTGTACAGATAACGTCTGGATTTTTCCAACTTTGGCGAGCTTCCGGAATAACTAGTGAATTACAGCTCTATTGCACAGCTGTGGGTGCTTCAATCCTCGCCGGATTAATGTTTTTCGCCGGTTGGTTTCACTACCACAAAGCTGCCCCGACACTAGCTTGGTTCCAGAACGTTGAATCGATGCTAAATCACCATTTGGCGGGTTTATTGGGGTTGGGGTCTCTAGCTTGGGCGGGACATCAGATACATGTTTCACTACCAATTAATCAACTTCTAGATGCGGGGGTTGATCCCAAAGAAATACCCCTTCCTCACGAACTGATTCTTAATCGTGATCTTATGGCTCAAGCGTATCCAAGTTTTGCGAAAGGGCTGATCCCGTTTTTTACCCTCGACTGGTCAGAATACTCAGATTTTTTGACTTTCCGTGGAGGTTTGAACCCAGTAACGGGAGGTTTGTGGCTGACTGATGCCGCGCATCACCACTTAGCTATTGCCGTTCTTTTTTTGGTAGCTGGTCACATGTATAGAACCAACTGGGGGATCGGACATAGTACGAAAGAGATTTTGGAAGCTCATAAAGGTCCCTTCACGGGTGAAGGCCACAAAGGTCTCTACGAAATTCTAACAAGTTCGTGGCATGCTCAACTAGCAATCAATCTTGCCATGCTAGGTTCCTTAACCATTATTGTGTCCCATCATATGTATGCGATGCCCCCGTATCCTTACTTGGCTACCGATTATGCGACACAACTTTCTTTGTTTACACATCATATGTGGATAGGAGGATTTCTAGTAGTTGGCGCAGCTGCACACGCAGCTATTTTTATGGTAAGAGATTACGATTCAACGACCCAATATAACAATCTGTTAGATCGCGTTATTCGGCATCGTGATGCAATAGTTTCACATCTCAACTGGGTCTGCATCTTTCTAGGTTTCCACAGTTTCGGTCTATACATCCATAATGATACCATGAGCGCCTTGGGGCGCCCTCAAGATATGTTTTCAGATACCGCCATTCAATTACAACCGATATTTGCTCAGTGGGTGCAAAATACTCATGCCTTGGCTCCCGGATCAACCGCGCCTAATGCCGCAGCGAGTACTAGTTTAAGCTGGGGTGGCGGCGACTTCATTACTGTAGCCGGCAAAGTTGCCATGGCCCCAATTCCATTAGGTACCGCAGATTTTCTGGTACACCATATCCATGCATTTACCATCCACGTTACTGCTTTAATATTATTAAAAGGTGTTTTATTTGCACGCAGCTCCCGACTAATACCCGATAAAGCAAATCTTGGTTTTCGTTTTCCCTGCGACGGTCCTGGCAGAGGAGGCACCTGTCAAGTATCGGCTTGGGATCACGTTTTCCTAGGGTTATTCTGGATGTACAACTCCATCTCAGTAGTTATATTTCACTTTAGTTGGAAAATGCAATCCGATGTTTGGGGCAGTATAAGCGAACAGGGGGTGGTAAACCACATTACTGGGGGAAACTTCGCGCAAAGTTCAACAACGATTAATGGATGGTTACGGGATTTTTTGTGGGCACAGGCTTCCCAAGTCATTCAATCATATGGTTCTTCGTTATCCGCATATGGTCTTATATTCTTGGGGGCTCACTTTGTTTGGGCTTTCAGTTTGATGTTTTTATTTAGTGGTCGCGGATACCGGCAAGAACTTATTGAATCCATTGTTTGGGCTCATAATAAGTTAAAGGTTGCCCCCGTCACCCAACCTAGGGCCCTGAGTATTATCCAGGGACGTGCCGTGGGAGTAACTCACTACCTTCTGGGTGGAATCGCCACGACGTGGGCGTTCTTCCTGGCGAGAATCATTGCAGTGGGATAATGGCTAGGAGGATTTGAGAAACATTACGGCATCAAGATTTCCACAGTTCAGCCGGGGTCTATCCCAAGACCCGACTACTCGTCGTATCTGGTTTGGTATAGCCACTGCCCACGACTTTGAGAGTCATGACGATACTACCGAGGAACGTCTATACCAAAAAATATTTGCATCTCATTCTGGTCAATTAGCTATCATATTTCTCTGGACCTCTGGAAACTTGTTCCACGTGGCTTGGCAGGGCAATTTTGAAGCGTGGGTACGGGACCCGCTACATGTGAGACCCATTGCTCATGCCATCTGGGATCCTCATTTCGGTCAACCAGCTGTCGAAGCCTACACTCGAGGGGGCGCTGCGGGTCCAGTGAATATTGCTTACTCGGGTGTCTACCAATGGTGGTACACTATCGGTCTACGCAATAACCAAGATCTCTATACCGGAGCTATTTTTCTACTAGCTGTGTCTGCTTTATTCCTACTAGCTAGCTGGTTACATTTGCAACCTAAATGGAAACCAAGCATTTCTTGGTTCAAAAACGCCGAATCCCGGCTCAATCACCACCTTTCAGGGCTTTTCGGGGTGAGTTCTCTGGCTTGGGCAGGACATTTAGTTCACGTAGCTATCCCCGAAGCGAGGGGTGGACATGTCAGATGGGGTAATTTATTGACTGCCGCTCCGCACCCTCAAGGATTGGGACCTTTTTTCTCGGGTCAGTGGAGTGTATATGCGCAAAATCCCGATTCTGGTAATCATTTATTTGATAGCACTCAAGGGGCGGGAACAGCCATTTCAACCTTTTTGGGCGGATTTCACCCACAAACTCAAAGTTTGTGGCTAACGGATGTTGCTCATCATCACTTAGCTATTGCCGTTGTGTTTATAATTGCCGGCCACACGTACAGGACTAACTCTGGTATTGGGCATAGTATGAAAGAGATTCTCGAGGCCCATATTCCTCCAGGAGGCAAGTTGGGCCGTGGACACAAGGGGCTTTATGATGCAGTCAATAATTCTCTCCATTTTCAGTTGGGGCTTGCTTTAGCTGCTTTGGGGGTTGTCACTTCTTTAGTCGCGCAACACATGTATTCCCTACCCGCCTATGCTTTTATAGCACAGGATTATACGACTCAAGCCGCGCTATACACCCATCATCAATATATCGCCGGTTTTATCATGACAGGAGCCTTCGCACACGGAGCTATATTCTTTATTCGAGATTATGATCCAGAACAAAATAAGGATAACGTTTTAGCGAGAATGTTAGAACATAAAGAAGCCATAATAGCTCACTTAAGTTGGGCAAGTTTATTCCTGGGGTTCCACACGTTAGGGCTCTATGTTCACAACGACGTAATGCTAGCTTTCGGGACTCCGGAGAAACAGATTCTTATTGAACCTATATTTGCTCAATGGATTCAATCTGCTCATGGTAAAACTTTATATGGTTTCGATGTGCTTCTATCCTCAGCAGGTAGTCCGGCAAGTAATGCTGGTCGAGGCCTATGGTTACCGGGTTGGTTAAATGCTATTAACAGTAGTAGCAACTCACTATTTCTAACGATTGGACCCGGGGATTTCTTGGTTCACCATGCCATCGCTTTGGGCCTACATACGACTACACTGATTTTAGTCAAAGGCGCCTTAGATGCGCGCGGTTCCAAGTTGATGCCAGATAAAAAAGAATTTGGTTACAGTTTTCCCTGCGACGGTCCCGGGCGAGGCGGTACCTGCGATATCTCAGCTTGGGATGCGTTTTATTTAGCCGTTTTCTGGATGCTAAACACCATTGGATGGGTTACCTTCTATTGGCACTGGAAACACATCACTTTATGGCAAGGGAATGCTGCTCAATTCAACGAATCTTCTACGTATTTAATGGGGTGGTTGAGGGATTACCTATGGCTGAACTCTTCACAACTTATTAACGGTTATAACCCCTTTGGTATGAACAGCTTATCTGTATGGGCATGGATGTTCCTGTTTGGACATCTCGTGTGGGCTACTGGATTTATGTTCCCAATCTCCTGGCGAGGTTATTGGCAAGAACTTATTGAAACTCTCGCTTGGGCTCACGAACGAACACCCCTAGCAAATGTGATACGTTGGAAAGATAAGCCGGTCGCTCTCTCCATCGTTCAAGCAAGACTGGTGGGACTAGCCCATTTCTCCGTGGGTTATATCTTTACCTATGCAGCTTTTCTAATAGCATCTACATCAGGTAAATTTGGCTAATTTCGCATCGTACACTATCAAATTGTTTACTTCTGCGTCAAGTTTGTTCTCCCACTCTTTTTTACACCCGATCTAATTTCAAAACCAGTTCTCTATTTATCCATAATTAGAAATAGAATTTGATTCTTCCTCTTATCATTTTTGGTAAATAGATTTCTGGTTTCGAATCCAATCTGTTTTAGAGTAATAATCCAATCCTGCTTACTGATTTATCAATTATGGCAAAAAAGAGTCTTATTGAAAAAGAAAAAAGAAAGAGAGAATTAGTGAAAAAATATCATACCATTCGCCAATCTTTGAAGAGACAGATTAAAAGTAGCTCGTCAATTGAGGGGAAACTAATTATTTTCAAAAGATTGCAATCTTTACCGCGAAGCAGTGCACCTGTTCGTCTCCGCAACCGGTGTTCCCTAACCGGACGACCCCGATCCAATTACCGATACTTTGGCTTATCTAGACACGTACTTCGTGAAATGGCACACACTTGCCTGCTGCCTGGATTATTGAAATCAAGTTGGTAACGGGAAATTCCCCTTCATCTATTTTAAAAATGATGTCTAATTCACAGAATTAGGTAGTCTTTTTCACTTTCATCCAATGTAACTATTCAATAGACGTATAATAATTACGTTGGAGGCATCAACTAAGCGGGGTAGAGCAGCTTGGTAGCTCGCAAGGCTCATAACCTTGAGGTCACAGGTTCAAATCCTGTCCCCGCGAAGTAAACTAACAATTGTTTATCTATGTTAGTAATGCGACGCTTGATGTTCTTCGCGAGCTTAGCTTTTCGCGTTTCATTAGCAGAGCTGGTATTAATTTTACCAGATCGGATATCGGGTAAATACAAGTCTTTCAATTAATTATTAGATTGGGATTATTTGACGTCACGCGTCAAAATAGGAATTGCCTAATTGGTATCACTTATCTTTCTTATTCTTTCTCTCCTCCTTTCTGAACTTTGTCGTTTGGTGGGGCAGAAACCTATTTATCTATAAATAGATCTATAAATTTATATCTAGATGGAAGGGTAAGATGTATAATTTGGGAACATTGCTCCATTTTGTTTCATACTAAAACTGGTTCTTTCTATTTTACCAAGTTCGACTTTTCCAAAAAGGAAAAATGTGGGGTAAAAACTGACGGTGTGCCTGGTAGAGCTCAATCAGATAGTAGTTATGATTTGAGGCCCCCTTAACTCAGGGGTAGAGTGACGCCATGGTAAGGCGTAAGTCGTCGGTTCAAATCCGACAAGGGGCTAATCAAGAAACCTTGATAAATCCAAGGATCGAACTTTTTCAGCTTCACGGAAACACTCAGGTCCACATGGCTTATTGATGCAAAAAAGAAGAAGGTCTATTTCCCAGCATTTTTAACAAATAAAAAATTTCCTAATTATTGAAAATAGAATTCGGTCAATTTCAATTTTCTAGTTAAGCTGGTTCTCTTTTAGTCACGGTATCCTACCTAAGTAGGTTCGTTACACTGGCTGATGTGCCACCTAATTAGAAGAAGAAATAATTAAAAAAAAGGGGGGGGGAGGAAGAAAATAAAGTAGATATAATTTTTAATATCAGAACATTTTTTGTTATCCCTATTTCGGGAATTGAATATGAATTCCCAACATCAGTATCAATATATATATATATAGATAGGTAGGTAGATCTGTAGAACTATGTATTTATATAAAATTTAATCTGAAAAAAGAGAGAAGAAAAATTACGCGGTAAATTTAGTATTTACTTATGTAAATAATTTCCCGTAATTAGTAGAAGTTATTAGAGTATATAGCACTCTTATTTGTTATATATTCCCTCTAAATACCTAAAAACGATTTTTCCGTCGGGGTTTGATATTAACAGCGAATCTTCTTGTTCGATGTCAATAGTTCTAATATATACCCTGCTCGGGATTAAACTGCGGTATGCTGTTATCCACTACTGCTACTTGGGGCTAAACCGAACAAAAAGGCTTCCAATTTTTACTGGGAATTGGTAAAATAAGTAGCGAAATAATTTTTGAAAAGGGGATGGATACTGCACTCACATATATTCATATATTCTATATATGAATGCAAGCTCCTCACGCCGCTCCAGTATTTCTTCCCCTAGATGTTTCCGAAAACAACTCCGTCTCCTTTTTTTGCTAGGTCGGATTCCCAAGGTACTTTTGATGCGACTGAATCAAAGTTAAAATATCGGAAGAAAAGAAAGGTATACCCACTGCTCAAGAAACTACGTAACAAACAGGATCAGCTTAGGATTAAGTAAGTAAAAGAAAAGAGATGCCCAGAAGTTAAATTTATATGAGAAAGGAAAAGAAGCATGGAATAGAAGGAATGGCTGGACAAAGAGACGCAACATAAAAAAGAAGAGAGGGGGGGGGGGAAGCTAGAAACGAGGTAAAAGAGATATTGAAGGGAGTGAAAAAATCCAACCTCCTGACTGAGATTCAAAGAGCTACCAGTCTCATTTTCGCGTACTAACTCCTAGGAGTCCTCCGCCTTCGTAAATGATTTCCCGGGAGGGACGGCGTTTTAGTGGGCCAGTTTCATCTCATCCCGAAGGGGCGGAATTACACCACATCGCGGCTTGAAAAATAAAAAGGAAGGGGAACCCAAAAATTGTTTGAGGAGCTAAATGAGGGAATGAATATGACCATTGCCATCGGAAAATCTTCCAAAGAGCCAAAAGATTTATTTGATAGTATGGACGACTGGCTAAGAAGAGACCGTTTCGTTTTCGTGGGTTGGTCTGGCCTACTACTTTTCCCTACCGCCTACTTCGCCTTGGGCGGTTGGTTCACAGGTACAACCTTTGTCACCTCATGGTATACCCACGGATTAGCTAGTTCTTACTTGGAGGGATGCAACTTTTTGACTGCTGCGGTCTCCACTCCGGCTAACAGTTTAGCCCACTCTTTACTCCTTTTGTGGGGCCCTGAAGCACAGGGAGATTTTACTCGCTGGTGCCAATTAGGGGGTTTATGGACCTTTGTTGCTCTCCACGGTTCCTTTGCTCTAATAGGTTTTATGTTACGCCAATTTGAACTTGCGAGGTCTGTGCAACTACGCCCCTACAACGCAATAGCTTTCTCCGCTCCAATTGCGGTTTTTGTCTCCGTATTTTTGGTTTACCCTTTGGGCCAATCCGGTTGGTTCTTCGCACCCAGTTTTGGCGTAGCCGCCATTTTCCGATTCATTCTATTTTTTCAAGGTTTTCATAATTGGACTTTGAACCCATTTCATATGATGGGGGTTGCAGGAGTCCTTGGCGCGGCCCTATTATGCGCCATCCACGGTGCTACAGTTGAAAATACTTTATTCGAAGACGGTGACGGCGCAAACACATTCCGCGCGTTCAACCCAACTCAGTCTGAGGAAACTTATTCAATGGTAACCGCAAATCGTTTTTGGTCCCAAATATTCGGTGTTGCTTTCTCCAACAAACGTTGGTTACACTTCTTCATGTTATTTGTGCCAGTGACAGGTTTATGGATGAGTGCTATTGGAGTAGTTGGTCTCGCCTTGAATTTACGCGCGTACGATTTTGTCTCCCAAGAAATTCGTGCAGCAGAAGATCCCGAGTTTGAGACTTTTTACACGAAAAATATCTTACTAAACGAGGGTATCCGTGCCTGGATGGCAGCTCAGGATCAGCCTCACGAAAACCTTGTATTTCCCGAGGAGGTTTTACCCCGTGGAAACGCTCTTTAATGGAACCCTCTCGCTCGGTGGCCGCGATCAAGAAACCACAGGGTTTGCCTGGTGGGCTGGCAACGCCCGACTAATTAATCTGTCTGGTAAATTGCTTGGTGCCCACGTAGCTCATGCCGGCCTGATTGTCTTCTGGGCTGGATCTATGAATTTGTTTGAAGTGGCTCACTTTGTATCGGAGAAGCCTATGTATGAGCAGGGATTAATCCTACTTCCCCACTTGGCTACGCTGGGTTGGGGAGTGGGTCCTGGCGGGGAAGTAGTCGATACCTTTCCCTACTTCGTCTCCGGAGTACTCCATCTGATTTCCTCCGCAGTTTTGGGATTTGGGGGTATATATCACGCCTTAATTGGGCCCGAAACGTTAGAAGAATCCTTTCCTTTTTTTGGTTATACTTGGAAGGATAAGAATAAGATGACCACGATTCTCGGTATTCATTTAATACTACTAGGTCTTGGGGCTTTTCTCCTAGTTTTCAAAGCACTCTATTTTGGAGGGTTGTACGACACATGGGCACCCGGGGGTGGGGATGTGAGAGAGATTGCAAATCTCACCCTAAGCCCTAATATTATCTTTGGTTACCTACTGAAATCTCCTTTCGGGGGAGAAGGGTGGATTGCAAGTGTGGATAATCTGGAAGATATCATCGGGGGACATGTTTGGTTGGGATCCATCTGCCTTTTTGGTGGAATTTGGCACATATTAACAAAACCGTCTGCCTGGGCTCGTCGTGCTTTGGTATGGTCCGGGGAAGCTTACCTATCCTATAGCTTGGGAGCTCTTTCCATCTTTGGGTTCACTGCCTGCTGTTTCGTTTGGTTCAACAACACAGCATATCCTAGTGAATTTTATGGCCCTACCGGTCCGGAAGCTTCTCAAGCACAAGCTTTTACTTTTCTTGTCAGGGACCAACGTCTTGGTGCTAACATAGGTTCCGCCCAAGGCCCCACTGGGTTAGGTAAATACCTGATGCGTTCCCCTACGGGAGAAATTATTTTCGGAGGGGAAACCATGCGCTTCTGGGACCTTCGTGCTCCCTGGTTAGAGCCTTTAAGGGGCCCCAACGGTTTAGATCTTAGCAAGTTGAAGCGGGATATACAACCCTGGCAGGAGCGACGATCCGCGGAGTATATGACTCATGCTCCCTTGGGCTCCCTAAACTCCGTAGGTGGAGTAGCTACCGAGATTAACGCCGTAAACTATGTATCTCCTCGGAGTTGGTTAGCAACCTCTCACTTCGTCCTGGGATTCTTCTTTTTCGTGGGTCATTTATGGCACGCGGGTAGGGCTCGCGCAGCCGCAGCCGGGTTTGAAAAAGGAATTGACCGCGATACCGAACCCGTTCTTTCCATGACACCTCTTAATTAAGACTTGGAAATCTACGTCGAGATGATGAAGACATAATAGAAATCCTTGTTTCGCTTATTTTTTTCTTGTCAGCAAGTAGGTATATATATCTTCAGGTCAGCGCCGGACTCATTACATTATTCAGGTAGCAAAACTCTATCTATCTCAAATAATAGATAGATAGAGTTTTGCTACCTGAATAGTGTAATCTGTAACATCAACTTATTCTAAGTTTGATAGGATAAAAAGAGATGTTTTGCGGCACTAGTAATAATTAATTACTATTGCCTCTTCTGCCCAAATTCCATCTTGCTACAAAAAGTAGGAGAGAGAGGGATTCGAACCCTCGATGGTATTTTATTACCATGCCAGTTTTCAAGACTGGAGCCTTAAACCGCTCGACCATCTCTCCTGGTTATACCTATAAATGAGATATTGATCGATATTGCTTCTCTTGACTGAAACTTTTTCATAACGTGAAAGATACAGAGTGAAAACAATTCCGACCATAAAACTACTATGTCTAATCATCCCTAATGTCGGAATCTAAACCAATTATTAATCAATAGAAACCTCGGGAATTTTGAGGTAGTTAGTGGCAGGGTCTCCACGCCCCGTTAACAAACTAATTTGTGGCGAACCGAGAGAGAGTTCCGTTGGATGAGGATTGGATGGTACGAACAGCCTATATCTTACTAGGGAAACAATTAGAATTATGACTATCGCGTTTCAATTGGCTTTATTTGGATTAATTGCCATTTCATTTCTACTAGTTGTAGGGGTGCCCGTTGCGTTTGCATCCCCCGGTGGCTGGTCCAACAATAAAAATATAGTTTTTTCAGGGGCGTCATTATGGATTGGATCAGTTTCTTTGGTAGGTATACCCAATTCGTTTATTTCTTAATTAGAATTCTGTATCGTTTTGGTTCCTCCTCTCGTAATTTGCCGTTACGGGTGGAGTTGCCAAATAGAGAATAGAGAAGATTTTTACTGATACGACGGAAATCCCTAGGAAGTAACTACACATAGCTGTGGTATAGTCAATTTTCAATTAGTAGTTAGTAGAATAGATCTACCCCCCCCCCCCCACCATAGATTGGAAATTTTCACTCCAAATCTAGAATAAATACGTTGTCAATTTTGAATTGGCGAAACTCCATAACATGATTAAGATGATGTAACAGATTATGCGGATATAGTTGAATGGTAAAATACCTCCTTGCCAAGGAGATGACGCGGGTTCGATTCCCGCTATCCGCCTATCCCATATAAAACAAACAGGTTCTGTTATATATAGATGGAAATATGCCTAAAAAAGAAGAATTACGAACTCCAATTCGTTTTCATAATAGAAAATTGAAAAAGAAGGAAGAAGCTTCAAATGTTAATCGAAAGATTAACGATTGATTGCAAGCGAAGACCTATCTAATTTTTATTATTTTAATATTCCGTTGTTATTTTGAATGCAATGAGGTTTCGAAGCAAAACAAGTTTGTCGAAGTAGCCTTTTTGTCATTGAACATATGTCAATCAATTGTCTACCGTAGGTGAATTACCCGGGGTAGGGGGGGGGGCAGGGCAGCTACTTACTTGCTACTTTTTCTGGCAGGTAATATACTTAGTACTAGTAGAAGTGCTAGGCATTGATAACATATTCATGTTATTAAGTTACATGCTACCCGACAATCCGCAAATTGGATGTTGTTTCCGCCTGGATAGGCACTGTTGGCTGATAGCCATCAAAGGGCGATATAGTCAAGCGGTAAGACGGAGGATTGCAAATCCTTAATGCCCCAGTTCGAATCTGGGTGTCGCCTAACAAGATAGTTTTCGTCGTATATGACGAGAAGGAGCGAAATCTATTTCATTTACTTGGATTTATTCATTTGGGGAGTTTCTTTTTATAAGGGATTGTTTATTGCGCTGAAATCGGATACAGGTTGAGGTGCTCTATAACCTGTTATAGCCTATCACATTTCATGTGTCTCGATGCGTCACGCATAAACAATCCCATCTTATTATATCATTACTAGGTAATCAGAAGGTCTAAATCACCAAAATATTTTAAGAGGGAGCCACTAACCGGTACCATTAAAAAAAGAGAAAGAGTTTACACGCAGTATCTTTTGTTACTGAAGTATTTTATCAAATAGGTGTCTGCTTCTCGCTAGACAACAAGTTTCAAGCCTCTTCAAGCTTTATTTCGTATTTGGACTTATAAATAATTAGTAATTAATAAAAATCGAGAGAGTAAATAGATAGGAATTACAACTACGGACTTAGTTACTATAGCTTGGGCTGCCCTGACGGTGATTTTCACATTTTCTCTTTCACTTGTAGTTTGGGGACGAAGCGGTTTGTGACAAAAGGTTAACCGGTACTTCAGTAGCCTGATTCGGGGGATACATGCAGTCGTGGTGAGACCATGGATTCATGTTTTCCCCACCTTAATTTTTATATTTGAGTGGAAGGAGTGGCGCAGCCGAGGGCTATTTTCTCTGCCCCTCACCCCCCCCCGTCCATACTGGAATCGTTGCTACTAACGAATACTAAAAAATTATCTAACATCGGATCGGAAATAAAAGTACCAAAATGTCTGGGAAAAATTGATATCTTTCCCCTTTACCCATTTTTTTTCATTCGATATAACGCAGCTTAATGAATACACCTTGGGTAAAAATACACAACTATTTTAAAATCTAGATTTTAAAATAGTTGTACGTCTAAAGAACCTTCTTGGGGAAAAGGAAGCAATTATCTGGGGGAGCTCCAGCTGAAGCAAATTCGTTCCATTTTTCTGTCATTTCAAAACAAAGATTAAAATAACAAAATGAATAAATTTGGTACCCTAATAGACTGATTTTTCTTCCTTACCATGGGCGAGAACCTACCCCGTTCATTGTTAGGTCACACCTTCGTTAACTCAAAATTTAATTGTTTTGTCTGACGATATGACTGACTCGGAATGAAAAACAGGGAGTGAACGTATACCTGACATTTCTTTGGGACCATACTTTTGGTTCGGATACTTCACTTCTTTTTTCTCAGTTTATGTAGGTTGATTCGTAAAAGATATGGATGTATATCCAAATGTTATAGCCACCTAATATTAGTCATTGGGTCGAAATCAGATTCGTGAAAAAGAAAAAGAAGTAATTGGATGAAAAGCAAAAATTGATAGATCACCTCTTTGATCTATCAATTTTGGACAATTATATTCGTAGATAATGCATGATACGTGGTATCCAGAAAGATGAAAACAATAGAGAAAAGCATAGACTCTGACTGACAGAAAAGAACCAATCAAAAAAAGTGCCACGTTGGGGATAAGTTGGTACTATAAGTTGTTACTAACAATAACAAATAACCCGGGCAGCAAAAAAATCTCGTACAGAATAGGAGGAGCGGCTTGCGTATCGTTATATTTCATGGATGAAGAGCAGATGGTGCCTTCTTCTTCTACCTCCTTATCTGTTGCTCTTGCATATGAAAATTTATTGATAAATTGGTAATCAAATCAGTTACCAATTACTAGTTATTCTGCGCGGCCGTTTGAATGTAAAGAATAAGTAGAAAAGCTGTCGGGATCGGAATGAAAAGTGCGGTAGCTACAAACGCGAGAATATTGACTTCCGTATTAGTAGTTCGAATCATCAGTTGGGAAATAGCTCGAGCGGTTTCGTCGAAAAAACTCTCGGATTCTATTATAAACCATCTCTCCTTAACTAGTCGGGTCGACCGAATTATTAGCTAATCAATTAAAAAGAAAAATATCGAATTTGAATCTTCGATATCGATTACATAGTATATCACGAAATGGAATATCAAGAATACCTATTGTTCGTTTTTGGAAAGTATCAGCCTGACGCATCCGTCTTATATTAATTTAGGAATCGCTCCAATTAGTTTGGAGCATATAAGTGATAGAAGAAATGATTTCAGTCACTATTACTTATATCACCAATACAACCCCAATTTAGGTTGCTAGAAAAATAAATTCTCTCACTATTTCCTCGTCATTTCCCTAAATTGACAACTGATGGGAAATACTCTTAATCTACCTAAGAGGTAACTGGGCCCCCATCGTCTAGAGGCCTAGGACGCCTCCCTTTCACGGAGGCGACGGGGATTCGAATTCCCCTGGGGGTATTCATCTCTCAATTCTGGGTCGATGCTCGAGCGGTTAATGGGGACGGACTGTAAATCCGCTGGCGACGCCTACGCTGGTTCGAATCCAGCTCGACCCAAGTCCGAGCTTGTAAGTTGAATTTTGAACTAGCATATTTCATTGGAGTTCATCGGGATTGACGGGTCTCGAACCCGCAACTTCCGTCTTGACAGGGCGGTGCTCTAACCGATTGAACTACAATCCCACTAATTAATTTGATTGAAGTCTATGTAGCAATAGACTCGAAGTCAACAATATTTTCTCTTTTTTAGTTACTGTATCAAATAACATCTTTTCGGAAATTTTAACTTTCATTTTGTTGGAAACTTTGAAAAGATGTTATTTGATACCATAGAAAAAGGAGCATCTGCCTGTATTTTAATCTCTCTCTGGTAGTCGAAGCCCCTTACATGGTATAATTATCAAACTCGTTTTGCTGCTACGTATCTCTCGTTTTTTTCATCAATGATTATCGTATTTTCGCATACGTAAGTATTATAATCAATTTTGATAAAAAAAGAGTTTACTTAATTATGTTTACTAACTCTGGGCCGCACAGATGTCTCTCATTTGCAGCTCATGACAATGATTTAAATTCTAGTGCAAAAAAGTTCTAGGTACGATAGAATTTTCCCTGCACCCCTCTTGTTTAAACATCGTCATATGAATCTCCGCAAAAAATTGGTTGTAGATAAATAAAAGAAGGGAAATCAATTTCTTCTATTTATTATTCTGGGGAGGGGGCTGGTGATTCAAGTTCCCAGACATAAAAAGATAGAAATACGGAAATCTAATTGATATATTCTCAATTGGGATGAGTCTCGATTAATCAATTCATTAGGAGGAAGTAAAGATATGCCCGTACTACCAGAACTTGCACAAATTCAATTTGAAAGCTTCAATCGATTTGTTCATGAAAGGTTGCTTGAAGAACTTGAAAATTTTCCGAAAATTGAAGACACAGATAAGGAAGTCGAATTCTGAGTTATTAGTGGACAGTATCAATTGACGCAACCTTCAGTCGAAGAAAAAGACGTCGCGTATCAATGTGTTACATACTCATCCGATTCATATGTACCAGTTTAATTGATTCGTAGTAGAAATGGAATGGTACAAGAAGAAGACGTGCGGTCCGGATCTATTCCCTGGATGAATTCTAAGGGGACGTTTATTATCAATGGAGTTGCCAGGGTTTTGGTCAGTCAAATCTTGAGAAGTCCCGGTATTTACTACAACCGAGAAGCCGATCAGAGAGGAATTTTCGCTTATACTAGCACTACAATTTCGGATCGGGGGGGGAGATTCAAATTAGAAATAGATAGAAAAGAAAAAATTTGGATTCGTATCAGCAAGAAGAAGAAGATATCCATCTTGATATTATTAATAGCTATGGGGTTAAGCAAGATAGATATCTTGCAAAATGCTCGTTACCCCAAGATTTTTTCAAATATCTTAAAGAAACAAGAGGGAACCGTCGAATCGTCGGAGGATGCTACAGCAGAACTTTACAAACATTTACACTCCGCCACAGATGCGGATATCTCATTTTCAGAATCTATATTCAAGGAGCTATAGAAGAGGTTTTCTCAGCATAGATTTGAGTTGGGACGAATTGGTCGACGAAACCTAAATATCAAACTAACTCTTGATGTACCCGAAGAGGAACATTTCTTACTGCCCCAAGACATATTAGCAGCCGCAGATCATTCAATAGAAATAAGCTACGGGATGGGCAACCTCGATGACATAGATCATCTGAAAAATAGACGTGTTCGATCTGTCGCGGATTTGCTTCAGGAACAATTGAAATTGGCCCTAAACCGTTTAGAGAATTCGATTCGACAAAATCTATCTAGGTCCGTTAGGCGCAAACGCGCGATAACGCCACGGGGATTAGTAACGCCTACACCAGTAATAGCAACTTTCAAGGAGTTTTTTGGATCACATCCCCTATCACAATTTCTAGACCAAATAAACCCATTATCGGAAATGGTGCATAAACGGAGATTAAGTTCCGTAGGTCCTGGCGGATTGACACGGCGAACCGCCAGTTTCCAAGCTAGAGATATCCATTTTAGTCACTATGGCCGTATCTGCCCAATCGAAACATCGGAAGGCATGAATGCTGGCCTCATTTCATCACTAGCTATTCAGGCAGAAGTTAGCAACTCTGGATCTTTGCAAAGCCCGTACTTCAAAATTTCGGAATCATCCGAGAAAGAGCAATTAATATACTCATCCCCTACTGAAGACGATTACTACCGAGTAGCGACTGAAAATTCATTAATATCCCAATGGAGAGCTGGGGAAAAAGAGCTTATACTGGTTCGATATCAACAAGAATTCCTCAGCGTCCTTTGGGAACAGGTTGATTTCCGAAGTATCCATCCCTTGCATTATTTCTCCGTCGGAGCTTCGCTTATTCCATTCATTGAGCATAATGACGCGAACCGCGCCTTAACGGGTTCTACTATGCAACGTCAGGCGGTTCCACTGGTTAATTCCGAAAGATGTTTCGTAGGAACTGGGTTAGAAAGTTAAATAGCTTCAGATTCTGGAAGTGTAGTTGTATCTGAACGAGAAGGATAAATTCGATATATTGATGGCAATTTGATTGAACTACTATCAATCGACGAAATACCAGACAATGAAGTAGTTCCGCGTGTTACACATAATCGATTAAAGATATATGAACGTTCCAACAGCAATACCTGTATACACCAGAAGCCTGCGGCTTTAGTGGGAGAATTACCGAAACGCGGGGAAGTTATTTCGGATGGGGCAGCAATTGCCAGGGGAGAACCAGCTTCGGGTAAAAATATCCTAGTAGCCTACATGCCGTGGGAAGGCTACAACTTTGAAGATGCAGTGTTGATTAGCGAACGCCCGATATACGAAGATATCTTTACATCTCTTCACATTGAAAGACACGAAGTTGAAGTCTGCACAACAAATCAGGGTCCTGAAAGGGTTACCAAGCAAATACCTCAATTGGATAGTCACACACTTCGACACCTAGATGATAACGGGCTCGTAGAATCAGGATCTTGGGTAGAGGCAGGAGATGCCTTGGTCGGCAAACTGACACCCCGAGATGGGACAGATTCATCACGTGCGCCGGAAGGGAGGTTGTTACAAGCCATTTCCGGTATACAATTAATTAATGCGAGAGAAAGCTGCCTAAAAGTTCCGATTGGTGGAAGAGGTCGAGTCACCGATGTCAGGTGGGTTTATCCCGAAGACGATACTTCAAATGATTTAGAAGTTATTCATATTTATATATTGTAAAAGCGTAAGATACAAGTAGGTGATAAGATAGCCGGCAGACATGGAAATAAAGGTATTGCGTCAAAAATATTGCCTAGACAGGATATGCCTTATCTGCAAGATGGAACACCAGTCGACATGATATTAAGTCCTTTAGGAGTACCCTCACGAATGAATGTGGGACAGATTTTCGAATGTCTACTTGGATTAGCCGGGGAGTTTCCAGAAACCCATTACCGTATAGTACCTTTTGATGAAAGGTATGAGAGGGAAGCTTCCAGAAAATTAGTACTTACAGAACTTCGTAGAGCAAGTGCGACCACCCATAATCCGTGGTTATTTGAACCCGATCACCCCGGAAAGAGTCGATTGATCGATGGACGAACAGGTGAATCCTTCGTGCAACCTATTACAATTGGAAGAGGCTATATGATGAAACTGATTCATCAGGTCGACGACAAAATTCATGCGCGATCGAGCGGACCGTACGCACTTGTTACGCAACAACCTCTCAAGGGAAGATCCAGACGGGGAGGGCAGCGGGTTGGAGAAATGGAAGTACGGGCTTTGGAGGGTTTTGGAGTGTCTTATACGTCGCAAGAGATGCTTACAATTAAATCAGATCATATTCAGGCTCGTTACAAGGTACTTGGTGCAATTATGACTGGAAAACCTGTTTATAAGCCCAATACCGTTCCAGAGTCTTTCCGATTGCTAGTTCGAGAATTACGTCGCATGGGTTTAAACCTGGAGCACAATTTTATAATTGAAGAAGGTTTGGAGAGGGAAAGTGAAAACATTTGATAGTTAATTGAAACTTCCGTGAGTAATTAATCAAAATTTTTTTTAATATGATTCATCGAGCGAATTATCAACAACTTCAAATTGGACTGGCTTCCCCCGAACAGATTCGTAGTTGGGCTGAGAGAGAGTTACCCAATGGAGACGTCGTCGGGCAAGTCGATTAACCTTACACGTTGCATCACAAGACTCACAAACCAGAGAGAGATGGCTCATTTCGTGAAAGGATACTCGGACCCCTAAAAAGCGGCGTTTGTGCGTGTGGAAATTATCGATCTGTCGATAACGAAGAGGAGGATTCTAATTTGTGCAAACATTGCGGAGTTGAATTTATTGACTCTCGGGTTCGAAGATATCGAATGGGATACATTAAACTTGCGTGTCCAGTCACTCATGTGTGGTTTTTGAAACGAATTCCTAGTTATGTTGCAAATCTACTTGCTAAACCTCTTAAAGAACCAGAAAGCCCAGTATATTGCGATGTGTGACTCGATTGTATATGTCGATCACTACAGATTGGCCGTAAACTGTCACCCCATGTACAAGTGGAAAGCCTCTAACCGACATGTCTCTCGCGTCGATCGAGTATTATTGTCTAACTCGGGGTAAAAGCTACCGTGTGCATAATGGGGAACCTCCTCCATGGTTAATTTTTAGCAGAAAATCCAGCGATTGGGCTTCGTAAGAACTATTTCCATTTAAGTTGATAGATTAAGAATCACGTTCTTTTTAAGAAAGTCCTTCGGCTTCTTTCTTCTTTCTCTGTTTTCCTTTTTAGGAAATCTAAATAGTATTCTATATCTACTTCTAGATATATATATATATATATAGAATAAATAGATGGTTGTAAAAATCTAAACATCGCAGTGATTTTTTTGTTTAATTTAATTAGTAGCCATCGAAGTGGAGCGGAAACCCAAAGAGGGAAATGGTCGCATTGGGAACAAGGGAAATATCTCCAGCCTACGATTAAACTAAAAAAGAGATATGGGAGAGAAAATTACTTCTTCTTCGGCAGATCGATCAATACGGGGGGTCCAAGACTACTCGAAAAAGAAGGAGTTGAAATCCGAGTAATGAACAACTACTTCATCTTCAAAGAGACGGTGTGACCATGTCTAGAAACCGTAAAATTGAAACAATTTTATGATTAGTTATTCGAGCCGGATGAGAGGAAACAATCGCGTCCGATTCTAAGGGGGGGTCACCACCCGACCTATCCCAATCTTTTTCTCGCTAGGCCCGTGGCCGAGAGGGCCAACCTCTTAAGATTGCGGGGTTTATTCAATTATGAAGACCGATCTTGGAGAAACATGCTTCCTGCCTTTTTTTCTACTCGAAATTATGAGACGCTTCAAGGTAATGAAATCGCCACCGGGGGAGATGCCGTCAAAAAAGGATTGACTGGTTTGGACCTGCAAAATGTTATTGATCGTGCATTTTCGGAGTGGCAGGCGCTGGCGAGGCAAAAGCCTGTTGGTAATGAATGGGAAGATCGAACAATTCAAAGGAGGAAAGACCTTCTGGTTAGACGGATGAAATTAGCCAAGGATTTCTTACGGGCAAATCTAAAACCAGAATGGATGGTTTTAGATATCTTGCCGGTTCTTCCACCTGAATTGAGACCAATAGTTGAATCATATGAAGGTGAATTAGTTACTTCCGACCTTAATGAGCTTTATAGAAAGGTAATTCATCGAAATAATACTCTTGTTGAATTCTCATCGGGCAGTGAATTTACGCCGGAGGGATTAATCGTTTGTCAAAAGAGACTTATTCAAGAAGCTGTAGATGCTCCCATTGATAATGGTATACGTGGCCAACCAATGAGAGATATTAACAATAGACCCTACAAATCATTTTCAGAGGTTATTGAGGGCAAAGAGGGACGATTTCGCGAGAATTTGCTCGGAAAGCGAGTCGATTACTCAGGTCGTTCCGTCATTGTCGTAGGCCCATCTCTTTCATTACATCAATGTGGATTACCTCGAGAAATGTCAATCGAACTTTTTCAAATATTTGTAATTCGTAACTTGATTGGATGCCATCTTGCTTGTAATCTGCGATCAGCTAAAAGTATGATACGAAAAGGAGATCCCATTATATGGGAAGTTCTTCGAGAAGTTATGAGGGGTCACCCTATACTATTGAATAGGGCACCTACTTTGCATAGGTTGGGTATGCAGGCATTTCAACCTATTTTAATAGAAGGACGTGCTATTCGTTTGCATCCATTGGTTTGTGGGGGGTTTAATGCAGATCTTGACGGAGATCAGATGGCCGTTCATGTGCCCCTATCTCTTGAAGCTCAGATTGAAGCTCGTCTTCCGATGTTTTCGCACGTAAATCTGTTATCCCCTGCTACGGGCGATTCTGTATCTGTCCCGAGTCAAGATATGCTTCTCGGTCTTTATGTATTGACAATTGAGAATAAGCAGGGAGTTTATGGAAACAGACATTCCGTTTCCGTGAGAGAGAGTGACGTCTATTCTGCCGAACTACCCAGTTTCGGCTGCTACTACGACATACTCAGGGCGAAGGAGTCAAATAAAATCGATTTTTGTAGCTTCTTGTGGCTTCGATGGGAATTGAATTTGGAAATGATTAGCTCGAAAATTCGCGAATTACCTATTGAATCTCAATATGAATCCTTGGGAACCTCTCTTCACCCCTACGATAATTACCAGATCAGAAAGTGTAGGAGGGGGGATATCTCAAGTATACATGTACTTACTACGGCTGGTCGTATTTTATCCAATCAACAATTAAAGGAAGCGATTCAAGGTGTATCGATGGCTTCTTAGTCTACTACCTCGTCCGCATCGGATACGATGATACGATACGAAGTGATTATATTTAGTTAACCGCACTAATGAAGAGTGAAAAATCTTTTTAATATAAATATATATATATATATTTATATTAAATAATTAATAAATTACTGAAATTTAAATTATTGATTCCTATTATTTAAATCTAAATTATCGTATCGAAGTATAAGAAGCTATATAAGTTGAGGTTTTTATGGTGACGAATCAAATTGAATTACCGTTCTGCAATAAAACAATGGATAGAGTTGCCATGAGGCGACTCATCAGCAAATTAATCGTTTGTTTTGGAGTTGCATCTACAGCAAATATTTTGGACCAAGTTAAGATTTTGGGTTTTCAGCAAGCTACAAAAGCATCTATCTCACTGGGCATCGACGACCTTTTAGCAGTACCGTCCAGAGGATGGCTTGTACAAGACGCTGAGAAATAAGGTTACGTGTCGGAGCATCATTACCGTTACGGGAGTTTGCATGCTGTAGAGAAGTTACGCCAATCAATTGAAGCCTGGTACGCCACAAGCGAATGTTCAAAGCGGGAAATGAATCCAAGTTTCAAAATGATCGATCCTTTAAATCCAGTCCACATGATGTCTTTTTCGGGGGCCCGGGGAAGTATTTCCCAGGTACATCAGTTGCTTGGCATGCGAGGATTGATGTCAGATCCACGGGGACAAGTAATCGATCTACCTATCCGAAGAAACCTCCGCGAAGGCCTGTCACTAACAGAATATATCATTTCTTGTTACGGCGCCCGCAAAGGGGTTGTGGATACCGCCGTCCGAACCTCTGATGCCGGATACCTAACACGCAGGCTTGTCGAAGTGGTCCAACACGTTGCGGTACGCAAAAAAGATTGCGAAACTAGCAAAAGCGTCGCTTTGCTTAGTTTCATCGAGGGGAAACGAGAATCTATTGAGCCAACATCATATCAAAAATTGATTGGACGCGTGTTGGCAGATAATGTCTACCGAGATGCCAGATGTATTGCCACCCGTAATCAAGATATCAGTGATGGACTGGCTGGTAACTCAGTAGTATTGACGCAGCCAATATATGTGAGATCTCCTTTGACACGTAAAAGCATTTTCCGGATTTGTCAGTTGTGTTACGGCCGGAGTCTTGCTCATTACGATTTAGTAGAATTGGGGGAAGCCGTCGGTATCATTGCGGGTCAATCCATTGGAGAACCGGGAACTCAATTAACATCAAGAACTTTTCATACAGGTGGAGTATTTACGGGCGATATCGCAGAATACGTACGAATTCCTTTCAATGGACTTATTCAGTTCGATGGGAGGTTGGCTTATCCCACACGTACGCGACATGGGCATCCTGCTTGGATGTGTCGAAATGATCTATCTGTTTCTATCACGAGTTGTAGCGATGTACACAATTTTGTCATCCCAGCTCGAAGTCTACTTATGATTCGAAACGGTCAGTATGTTGAGGCGCAGCAAATTATCGCAGAAGTACGAGCCAAAGAATTTCCACTTAAGGAACGTATCCGAAAAGCTATCTATCCAAATCTAAACGGGGAAATTCATTGGAGTAAATTTGTGTGGCATGTGCGCGATTGCATAAGCAATCCTATTCGTGTCGTACGCGAGGCGGGCCATATCCGGATTCTTTCAGGAGCTTCTAGAAAATCTGACGAAAACTATTTGTTTCATAAAGATCAGGATAGAGTCGACATTAGACGCAGCTTCACCGAACTAGAAAGAAGATGCAATTCTTCTAAGAGACTTGGCAGAAAGAGAATTGATGCTGCCAATTGCGAAAGTTCGCAAAGGAGTATCCGAGAATTTGGAATCGATACAAAATATTTTTTAAGTTGGTCAAAACTTCCAATATCTAACTATATTTTATCTAATATCGGGGTGAAGCGGTCCGGAGGAGAAACTGAATCCGTTTCTATCTCGTTAGAGAGGCAGCAATCAAATCTCAGTCAATCATGTTTTGTAAATGTTGATGTTCAATTAAGCAGCATTCTAGATGAAAATGGGATCTTCGCAATCTACGAGAGATGTGACTATCAAACTGGTACTGTGGGGATTATAACCTGTGGCACCATAGAAGTTAAATCGACTGATAAAAAGATAGTTGTATTCGACGGTAAGGCGGAAGGGAAGACTTCTGGCTCATGGTATAGAGTCGTTGGAAGGGGCACTTCCTTCCTAATTCCTGAAGAGACTTATACTACATATGAACCTCCATCATTTCTTTTGATACCAAACAATACTGCTACAGGAGAGGGGGAACGAGTAACTGGTACTACTAGTAGTAAAGTAGGTGAACTGATCCAAATTGGTGAGCCATTAACAAGTAGTATTACAGTAGGAGTATTACCCGGATATATCTGTAATCTGGAAGCGGCAACTAATCTATCCAGACAGAATATTAATCTAATAGAGCCAAATAATTTGATTCCCAACAGAATTGAAGCCGGGGATTGGGTTTACTTACAATCGGTTACACTTCACGGGGAAAGGGAGACCTCCGTCCCAGCAAGACCAGCTGTCAGATGCGACATATCTAGATATTTTTTGGCGCAAGGAGTCTTCCGTATTGATAAGCCGAAGACACAGAAACGCATGGACGCTCGAGTCCTTTTATGTATCTCTCATAGAGATAGTGGGAGAATCAAAAGGATTAATCACGAGACTACTCAATTAATTCGAACTTTTTCAGTGGCTGAGTGGCGAAGATACTCTCATGATACCCTTCCTGCGAAAAGGAACTACTTATCTCTCACCAATGTGAGAATCAATAATCTAGTTAGTAGTTTTATTCAGGTTAATCTGTCAGCATTTCCTTCCGTACAAAGTCTCGGAGTCAGTCAGGTTTCCAATAAATTGGTGTCCATCGATAAACTGTTTTGCGCTCAAATGAATTTACCCGATGACGGTGATGATTTAGTTCGCAAATATCGGAGCATTACTGTTTATTCGGTTCCAGAGCGTGATGGGTCTTTTCTAACTTTGTCACCTTTTGATTTTCATCGTAAAAACTCTTTTGCTTGTTCAAGCAATAGTAGCTATGAAAAAGGAGTTGGGAAATATTTATCATGCTTAGAATCAGGTATAGGCAGCTCAGTTGGGAGTTTGAAAAACGCTTTACCCAGTTTTAGATGCGAATCTTGTTCGGAGAGGTCTCCGAATCTAAGTAGTAGAGAGAAATTGATTAAATTCGAGAGATCAAGCTTTACCTGTTTCCAATTAGAAGTTGAAAAGGTAGGTCTAGTGGGGACTTCATACACAATTTCTTATTCATCTGCTCCCCCTCATTTGTTGCTAGGTGGAGAAGCCTCCCTCTGCATCAATTATTTCCTCGATCACTTGATATATACGTATGCAACAGATACGTCGGAACATAGACATCGGTATCTAATTGATGAGAATAGATTAGTATTTAGATGTTCTAGAAATCCTTTTTTAGATAGATTCTTGTTGGAAAATCCAATTTGCTCGCCAGCAAAATTCTTCATTCGGGGAATCCTGTCAGTTAATCTAGGATTACTAATCAGTGGAAGTCGATTCTTCTGTAGAAGTAGTGTATTTCTCAAGTCTGGTCAGGTCGTAGCCATTCACCAAGATTACTTACTAATCAGAACTGGCAAGACTATTCTGGCGAATCAGGGAGCAACTCCTCATAAGATATCTGGAGACACTATCGGGGAAGGGGATACATTAATAACATTACCGTATGATAGGTTGAAATCTGGAGACATCACCCAGGGTCTTCCAAAAGTTGAGCAGCTGTTGGAGTCTCGTTCTATTGCTCCTATTCCAGCAAAAATTGAAGATCTTTTCGGAAGGTGGAATCGGGGTATTAAAAGATTAATTGGGAACTTCTGGAGTCACTTCTTAAGTACTGGAACAAGTCTAGAACATTGCCAACTGATCTTAACCAATGAAATTCGAGAAGTTTACGAATCTCAGGGGGTACAAATATCCGACAAACATCTAGAAATTATTATTTGGCAACTGACATCAAGGGTTGTAGCATCAGAGGATGGGATAACCAATGTATTTTTTCCTGGGGAACTTGTTGAGTTATCACAAGCGGAGCGGATGAATCGTGTATTAAAGAGACCAATTTTTTATGAACCTATTATACTGGGAATGACAAGGGCAGCCCTTAGTACGACTAGTTTTTTATCAGAGGCGAGTTTTCAAGAAACTACGCGAGTATTGGCCAAAGCTGCTCTCCGCGGTCGCATCGATCGGTTAAAAGGATTGAAGGAGAACGTTATTCTAGGCGACACCGTCCCCGTTGGAACAGGTAGTCCAGAAATCGTTTGCCAACTAGAAGTTAATAAGCGAAAACGGTTCCATTTGGCACTAACTAGAAATAGCAAGAACCCAATTTGGGGAACAGAACCCGATTTATGTGGTTACCGCAAGGAGCAAAATGTTGACCCCAATCTATTTCTCCAAACGGGCTTGAGTCGACCCCTTCATCTTGAAATGAGCTAAGGTATGGTATTCAATGACGTTTCTGTGTGTTTCAACTCGCAAAATTGATCACAGATTGTAATAATTTATCAAATTTAGTTAAAATGGGACGAATTTATAGTTTTTCATATTTGAGGAGAAGATGCAATATAAAAATTGGAATATCGATTTGGAAGGAATGATGGCAGCCGGGATCCATTTTGGTCACCAGACCCATAAATGGAATCCTAGGATGTCACCTTTTATATTTACAGAACGGAAGGGTGTTCATATCCTCGATCTCACTCAGACTGCTCGTCTTTTATCTGAAGCTTGTAATCTAGTATTTGATGCAGCAGCGGAGGGAAAGGAATTCTCAACGGTTGGTACAAAACATGAGGTAGCTGATTTGATAGCATCATCCGCGACGAGATCTCAATGTCACTATGTGAATGAAAAATGGCTAGGAGGTACGTCAACAAACTGGTTCACCACGGAAATGCGTCTTCACAAGTTTCAATACTTACAAAACGAAGAAGATACGGGAGGGTTCGACTGACTTCCAAAGCAAGAGGCGGCGATTTTGAGAGGATAACTATCTAAATTAAAAAGATGCCTAGGCGGAATTCAATATATGTCAAATTTACCCGATATTGTGATAATTACTGATCAACACGAATAATCTATTGCCCTTAAAGAATGTATTATTTTAGGTATTCCCACAATTTGTGTTGTTGATACAGATTGTGATCCGGATCTTGTAGATATCCCAGTTCCCGGTAATGACGACGCACGACCCTCAATCCGATGGATATTGGATAAACCAACAGTAGCTATTTGTGAAGGTCGTTCAAACTCGAAGTTTTTTGAGGCAAATTAATAAGCGGCAAAGTCGGGGCTGATAATTGCCTCGGCAACTTTTCACGAAGTAGCAAAAGATTTTCGGGGATATCGTCCAAATTCATCAAAAAGAATAACTTGTTCCTGTTATTTTGTAAGCAAAAAGAGAAAGAGTTGTAGTGATTACCTTAACTATTTTGGATAAATTTTTATATTGAGAGGGGGATATTACGCACATAGACCAACTGGGAATTTATGAAATGGATCATCTGTATCAAGTATCGAGTGTAGAAGTAGGCTAACATTCTTATTGGCAAGTAGGAGTCTTCGAGGTTCATGCGCAGGTTCTTGTAACTTCTTGGATCGTTGTTGCCCTGTTATTGGCTTTACCTATTGTAGGTGCCAGAAATCTGCAAACCATACCGACGGGTAGCCAGAATTTTATTGAGTATGTTCTCGAATTTATTAGGGATCTAACTAGGACCCAGATGGGGGAAGAGGAATACCGTTCTTGGGTTCCATTTATTGGAACGATGTTTCCATTCATTTTTGTTTCCAATTGGTCCGGTGCTTTGTTTCCTTGGCGAATCGTTCAATTACCCCACGGAGAGTTGGCTGCACCTACCAACGATATCAACACCACTGTTGCGTCAGCCTTGCTTACATCAGTAGCACATTCTTATGCGGGTTTACAAAAGAGAGGTTTCAGTTATTTTGGCAAGTATATTCAGCCAACTCCGGTACTGTTACCTATCAATATTTTGGAAGATTTCACCAAACCCCTGTCGCTTAGTTTTCGACTGTTTGGAAATATTTTAGCCGACGAGTTGGTAGTAGCTGTCCCTGTCTCCCCAGTACCTTTAATTGTTCCTGTACCCATGACGCCTTTGGGATTATTCACAAGTGCCATACAGGCTTTGATTTTTGCTACTTCAGCTGCAGCTTATATTGGAGAATCCATGGAGGGCCATCACTAATTCAATCGCAATTATTCATTCCAAAATATTATGATAATCAAACAATAATCTATTTGATAAGCATTCATTCATTGGATCATCGTGGTGAAGAAGCTGTTTGCGTGGTATCATGCTACAGCAATATGAGACCTACGTCGTTCTTCCCTCCACTCCAATTCTTCCCTCCACTCCAAGTAGTAGTAGAAAAAGTAGTAGTAATAAAAGAAATAGGGAGGGGGGTAAGAATTGCTCTACGGCTTTCCTAATGTAATGAAATCAATTTGAGGTTTTGAAAGAGATAAATGAAAAGAAAATAGTGACTCGCGTCGCCAAGCTCAAATTAACGAGAAAGTGAATATCTATATATAATATCTTGGGTCTATATATAATATTTTGGGTAAGTAATTTATGCCGCTTCTCCGCTCCCTGTTTGGATCTCGGTTATATGTACGTATGTCACAGTATATCAAATGAATTGGCTAGATCTTATTTGCACTAAAGTTAGAATGGACATGCTTTGCTAGGTACTATTTAATAATACTAAATACTCGAATGTTTCCGATCCAATTGTATTAAATTAGGCAAGAAATCAAACCGATTGACATAAGAAACAGATACGTCTTTCCCGTACTTCATTATTGTTTCTAATCCAACGTTAAGTTAAGTATATGCCATGTTACATCACTAATTTTGATCAGATTCGTGTAGAATTGATTTTTGGATTAACATCTACTAGAAACTCGTCGTCGTGACGATTTTAGTTAGCACCCGACAAAACAATATTGATTAACGTAAATAAATTAGGAGGAGACTAATACGAATCCATTGATTTCTGCTGCTTCTGTTATTGCTGCTGGATTAGCTGTCGGCCTCGCCTCAATCGGACCCGGTGTTGGCCAGGGCACTGCCGCAGGTCAAGCAGTCGAGGGTATTGCGAGACAGCCAGAAGCAGAGGGCAAGATACGAGGTACTTTATTATTGAGTTTGGCTTTCATGGAAGCTTTGACAATTTACGGATTAGTTGTAGCTCTAGCTCCCTTATTTGCGAATCCATTTGTTTAACTTGTTTAAACTAGTAGGTAGTTTGTTGCACCTTTACCCCTCCTTTCCCTAAACTATCTTCAAATCGGTGGTGAACCCATAATTTGGAGGGGGGGGGGGGGTAGATTGCTGCTTCATCTACTTAACTGAGTCCACGCCGCGTCTCCCTTTAATTCCCTATACTAACCGGAAATTTCAACAGATGGGGTAAACTACTATAAGTTGATACAAATGATTAGTTCAAGAAGTAGTAGTTTCATCACAGTTTTCCTCTGATTTCCCGAAATTCGAGGCTTGTCACTTCCTACCAGGCCGGACCAGAGGTTGTTCAAATCTTGCAAAACTTTCCAGGAGGGGAAGGACTATGAGAAGTGTAAGTGAGATCGCTACTCCCTCAAGTGATTGGGCTTTTGCCGCAAGTATTGGTTTAAATACCAATATTTTGGAGATAAACTTAATTAACTTAATTTTAGTACTAGGTATATTATTTTACTATGGAAAGGGGGTGTGTGCGAGTCGTATAGCCGAGTGGGAGAACTTTTTTCCTCAGTTGCACCCAAAGGTGCAAAACCCCGACGAATTCCTTGCAAGTAAAGACTATGCAAGAACTGGAGCATTTCGTGTAATCGATGAAGCTTTCAATTCTGTTCACCGATTTCCGGGACTGTAGTCAATATGGTTAAAGACGAATTGCTTGAAGTCTTAGCAAAATTGGGGTTCTCTTTCCCCTACTGCGTAAGCCAAATGGCGATTCAAAACGCATTATTCCCTATATTCGGGTCTATTCGGTATAAGACGCCCATATTAGGAATACTTCGATTTGTATAACCTGTCGGGGTAGATACTTATACTTATGTAGGTAAATAGATAGATAGATATCGGAATTGATTTAGCTCAATCTTCTTCAATTTGCTGAATAGACAACCCATACAAGATGAATACTACTCGGAAGAAGCGGCTCTCAATTAATTAATAATTAGCTGGGAGAGTCCTCAATCTTTCTCCCTATTCAAATATCGATTAGTCTATCTAAGCGTCGAATAAATGAATTTTGTTAGTAAATGGGAAGAAGAAGGAAGGCGAGCCCGCGTTCGAAGATAATGTCTATCTAATCTTACCAATTTTTCTTTTCGGTAAAAACGGGCAGGAAAGCCGAATGGGTCAAAAAATCCACGTTCGGTTTGGGAAGAGATCACCGGCCTCCGAGAATCGGAGATCCGTAATCCACTTTCATTGATCAATTTTTTAGATAATCGTGAAAGAACAATTTTGAATACAATTAGGGATGCGGAGGAGCGTTACAAAGAAGCTTCTAATAAACTTCAGAAGGCTCGTATTCGCCTGCAGCAAGCAAAAGTGAAAGCGGATGAAATCCGAATCAATGGACTTACGCAAATGGACAGAGAACAACGAGATCTCGTCGATGCAGCTGACGAAGATTTAAAGGGATTAGAAGATAGTAAGAATTATGCAATTCGTTTCGAGAAGCAGCGCGCTATTGAACAGGTTCGGCGACAAGTTTCTAGACTAGCATCTGAAAGGGCTTTAGAAACCCTAAATACTCGTTTGGATAATCAACTGCACCTGCGAATGATTGATTATCAAATTGGCTTATTTAGAGCCATGGATAGCAAGTCCGACTAGTTCCAACTTCACTACTAGTTTTCATCTCATTATGAAACGGGTTTTATTCTTAATCTTTTTCCTTCCAGTAATATTTTTTGGTAAAAATGGTAATAAACATTCGACCTGACGAAATTAGCAGCATCATTCGCAAGCAAATTGAAGGTTATGTCCCGGAAGTGAAAGTTGTTAACATTGGTACCGTACCTTAAGTCGGAGATGGGATCGCTCGTATTCATGGACTCAACAAAGTAATGGCTGGTGAATCGGTGGAATCTGAGGATGGTACAGCAGGGATTGCTCCGAATCTGGAATCTGATAATGTTGGGGCCGTACTGACGGGTGATGGTTTGACCATACAAGAGGGAAGCTCCGTAAGAGCGACGGGAAAGATTGCCCAAATACCGGTTAGCGACTTGTTTTTGGGCCGTGTCGTAAACGCCTTGGCTCAACCTATTGATGGGAGGGGTCAAATCCCAGCTTCTGAGTTTAGGTTGATTGAATCCCCCGCTCCAGGAATTATTTCGAGACGCTCGGTATACGAACCTTTACAAACAGGTCTTATTGCTATTGATTCTATGATTCCCATAGGTCGCGGTCAACGGGAGTTGATTATTGGCGACAGACAGACTGGTAAAACAGCAGTAGCTACAGATACAATTTTGAATCAGAAAGGTCAAAATGTTATATGTGTTTATGTAGCTATTGGTCAAAAAGCTTCTTCTGTGGCTCAGGTAGTGGACACTTTTCAAGATCGCGGTGCCATGGAATATACGATCGTAGTATCCGAAACCGCAAATTCTCCAGCCACTCTGCAATATCTTGCTCCTTATACGGGAGCAGCTTTGGCCGAATATTTCATGTATCGCAAACAGCATACCCTGATTATTTACGACGATCTATCTAAACAAGCTCAAGCTTATCGACAAATGTCTCTGCTACTAAGGAGACCACCTGGTCGAGAAGCATATCCAGGAGATGTTTTTTATCTACATTCTCGTCTTTTAGAGAGGGCAGCTAAGTTAAGCCTCCAATTAGGGGAAGGTAGCATGACAGCTTTACCTATCGTTGAAACCCAAGCGGGAGATGTTTCAGCCTACATCCCTACCAATGTTATTTCTATTACCGATGGACAAATATTTTTGTCAGCGGATCTATTTAACGCTGGAATTCGACCAGCCATAAATGTGGGTATTTCTGCATCTAGAGTTGGCTCCGCAGCTCAAATAAAAGCTATGAAACAAGTGGCTGGCAAATTGAAATTGGAATTAGCACAATTTGCAGAATTGGAAGCTTTTGCACAATTTGCTTCTGATCTTGATAAAACTACTCAAAATCAATTAGCTAGGGGTCAGCGATTGCGCGAGCTACTTAAGCAATCTCAATCAGCCCCATTATCAGTAGAAGAACAGGTTGCTACTATTTATACTGGAGTCAACGGATATTTGGATGTCTCAGAAGTTGAACAAGTCAAACGGTTCCTGGTTCAGCTACGGGAGTATATAGTAACAAACAAACCTGAATTTGGTGAAATTATTCGTTCTACAAAAGTATTTACAGAACAAGCGGAAACAATTTTGAAAGAAGCAATTAAGGAGTCAACAGAAATTTTTACACTGCAGGAGAAGTAGGCAATACGGTTGCAAATTTTACCTGAGGAATGAAGTAACTCTCGTGCTTCATCCAATTGTCTTCACTTTATCTACGCCGATATAGGGACCTCAACTCAAACACGGAATTACGCCCAATAGGAGTTGAACCTATACTTAAGGTTTAGAAGACCTCTGTCCTATCCATTAGACGATGGGCGCTCTTTCTTTCCTCCTACTGGTTAATCATGGATAAGTTGATCATGAATAATCCAGAGGATTAGTTAGCAAATCGTGAACAAGCAAGAACTTTAGTTTGTTCACGACGCACTTTACGAGTGAAGGTTTTAATTTCGCTAGGGTTCCGGTATTTTTGGTGTTGTATCACCAGCGGGTAGCGGGAATCGAACCCGCATCAGTAGCTTGGAAGGCTAAAGGTTATAGTCGACGACGAAAAACGTACAATACGTCGCTAATCCAGAACCGAACATGGAAGTTTCCGCCCATTCGGCTCCTTTATGGAGAGAGGGAAAGGCTAAATAGTACAAAACTGGGGAATTTTTGCTTAGCTAAATCTAACAATAAAAAGAGAACTGGGTGAGTCATATCTCTCGCTTTATTTAAGCGAAGAAAGAGCCTATTTAAAAATTCTTTTTATGAGGATCAAGTTTTCCTCTCCAGATTGAAGAAAGTCGAGACTTCTTCCTTTTTCTGTTCGAATAGGCGAGAGAGCCGACCCAACTTGATTAAGCGTCATCCATAAAATCTATGTCAGTCTCGCTTACGTTTTGGTCGTATAGCATGAATATACTTCTTAGATGATCCTAAGAAAAAGTAGGAAGAAGCTTAGTTCTATCAATTCTTCTTCTCCGTTTACTTCGTTCCTTATTTTTACTCTTAAAAATCTTTAGAGAAATATCTCTCACCGAGTCAACAGAAATCACTACTTCTTAACTAAAGAAGTGCCTGACTTGACAATCTCGGTAAACCAAGATCAATCTATTTATAACTTTCGAGCTTGGATTCTTTCTTTTCCAAGGTTCAGTGACGATAAGACAAATATTTTAGATGTCTACCCATAGATTTGTAATCTTTCCTCTTTTTGGAGGTGTCCAAAGTTTTTTGCATACCAAAAAATTTCTGCTTCGTCACTAAACAGTACGACTTTCGAAGTACCGGAGTGACGGGAATGATTCATCTTTTCCATACTAGAAGCTGGTGAAGAAGAACAAATAGATGTACTTTCGTAAAAATGAAGCTTTTGACTTTAGTTAAGATTCAGTTTGAAAGATCCCTTAACTATTAGAACCAATGTGAAACGAGTCACACTTTTACCACTAAACTATACCCGCTACGACACCACTGTAATATACAAGCTATCTGTATATTGGCGGGGCGTTTCAAACGTACCTACATTTGGTTGTAGGAGGAGCCCCCCCCCCCCTACCTACTCCCCAATTTTGGATCTATTTCGTGTATATAGATGAAATTGATATTCATTTGATATTTGCGCCGCCCACATCACAGATTACCTTTTTGAGATGCCAGTAGTGCAATTACTAATGGTCCCGATGCAACTACCAATGCCAAGATAGCAAGCTGCGCAATTGTTTCTAAATTCATAATCCCTCCTCCTATCGTTTCTCAAAAATTTATCTTGATACTAAGAAATTTCATAAAAGATTAGACATATCTATTTAGTTAATCTACTCCTCCATTTATGCAAAAGAAAATGTGCAAAAAAAACGGGGGGTGAGATAAACCTCCCGGCATCAATCTGATAAAGTGAAATTATTTTGCTACCTAGTTGTGCTTCCATAGCAAGCATCTGAGCTGCAACATCGGCCGTTGTGTCGAGTTGGCAATTATTTCGGTTTAAGGTACGGAATCAAATCTGCCGATTCTAGCTAGGGGATATTGAATCTATTTTTGTTTAGATTTCCTGCCTGCACTCAATCTATTTAGCTACGAATTAATTATTCTTATATTACATAGTAAAAATAAGAGGGAATTGGCAAAATAAAATTTTTATGCCTAAGCCACAAGTAGGCTATAATTTGACTCTTACGTGGGCAAGGTCATCTTTCCACAAATTGTACTGTAAATGTAAAATGTAGGCGTAGACTTACGATGCAGCTTCGTGTTAAAATTACACGAAAGAGCAGATACATCTCTAGCTGCTTGGAGAGATGGCCGAGGGGTTTAAAGCGTCGGATTGCTAATCCGTCGTACAACTCATATGTACCGAGGGTTCGAATCCCTCTCTCTCCTTTATTTAAATCTCTCCCTTATTTAGAGTTTTATTAAACTGACTAATTGAAAAATTGATCTCGACGAGACAACTAAGGCGACGCTTTCTACCTAATCCCTACGTCCGGGGTTTCGTCCAGGATCGTTTGATAAAAATCCGAAAACGAAGAGAGAAACAAAGAAGATCACTACGGCATAGACAAATAGTTTGAGGGTAAGCATGAAAACATCTCCGTTTCTTTTAACTAGGGGTGAAATAGAACGGAACAACTTTGTTCCGAAGTAACTTCTGTTTCATTCCATTTGTTATATTTGTATGAACATATGAATATGACTGATATTTCCAACTGAAAAAAAAAATGAAAAAGACCGACTTGATATGCATCTTCTACATAATTTTCTTTTTCTTTTCTTAATAGGTGGGAAGACAATTTACATAAAAATAGAACTTGTTGAAAATTTGATATTTGTTAATATCAAGTAAACTGTGGGGATACAACACCATTTTTGAAATGAAGTTGGGAGATTATGTTGATACTCACATCTCTGGCCGCAGATGCCACAACTGGGTGAGAGAGTTCCCACTTATCAAAATTTGATTTTTTTTTCGCTTAAATTGCAGTGATTCCTCTACTTTATTTTCCAATTTTAACTGTTTGACAACTCTCTTATGCCCTTTGATAAGGGACGAGGCATTCCGAAACTGAGCAACGTGTAGTATTTCTTATCGAAAGCTAACTGCGGCTTGCCAAACAAAAGCTAGGAGAAGGAAAAAAACCGGTATTACTGGCATTACATCCACAATTGGATCAAAGATTGCATAAGCTTCGGGTAATTTGGCAAAGGAAGTGCCATCGAGTTGAATATAATTTTCTATACAGATGTCATATAAAACTGTCATCTTCATTCTCCAGTGATGTAACAAATCATTTTCTTTTCCGACATGGCCCATGGTTGCCCATCACTTTCAATTGGTTGACCCGTCGGGTATATATTGTTATATGTTCGTCCTCCCATTCGAACAGTTAGGATTTACCAAATTGATAGTTTATCGGACTAGAATGATATCTTAATTGATTTTTAGTTACCCATTCTATTTTAGTTTTATTTTTCAATCAATCGTTTTAAATTCATCCAATCTTTTTCGCTGCTGCTCCTTCGCAGCTGGGTAGATAACTAAAGAAGCCGGTTGACAGGAAACCCAAAGTATGGGATATTCAACATACCAACCTTTACGTGGGGCGTGGCCAAGCGGTAAGGCAGCGGGTTTTGGTCCCGTCACTCGGAGGTTCGAATCCTTCCGTCCCAGATCTTCTTTTGGGTGAAGAAAAGATCTCCCGCATTTTTATATACTAGAAGTTCAAGAATTCAGAATTATCATTTCTGGCTCCAATTCGCTATTTACTTTGCCCTTCAATAGACTCGATTTTATAGTTTCTCCCGATGGATCTCCCAGTTTATATTATGATGATAAGCCACATATAGCAATAGATCCCCTTATGATGTAAAGCAATAAAATGATACCAAATTGAAATTATGAAATTAGCTTATTGGATGTATGCTGGACCCGCCCACATAGGTACTTTACGAGTAGCTAGTTCTTTCAAGAACGTACATGCTATAATGCATGCCCCTTTAGGAGATGACTACTTTAACGTAATGCGCTCGACGTCGGAGAGGGAAAGGGATTTCACCCCAGTAACTGCTAGTGTAGTGGATCGCCATGTATTAGCACGTGGGTCTCAAGAAAAGGTTATAAATAACATAAGCCGAAAAGTTGAGGAATAACATCCTGACCTAATTGTTTTGACACCTACATGCACTTCTAGTATTTTACAGGAGGATCTACAAAATTTTGTAGATCGAGCTTCTTTGTTTTCCGAGTCGGATGTAATTCTCGCGGATGTTAATTATCACTGAGTTAATGAGCTTCAAGCGGCAGATAGAACCTTGGAACAAATAATTCGATTTTACTTGGATAGGGCTCGTAAACGAGGTACCTTGGATCGATCTGTGACAGACGCACCTTCAGCAAATATTATAGGAATTTTCACTCTAGGCTTCCATAATCAACATGACTGTCGTGAATTGAAACGTTTGCTTGGAGAATTGGGAATTGCAGTCAATCAAGTAATTCCAGAGGGGGGATATCTCAAATATTTGAGGGATTTGCCAAGAGCTTGGTTTAATATAGTCCCTTATCGCGAAGTAGGTTTGATGACAGCAACTTTTTTAGAGAAAGAGTATGGGATGCCGTACATATCTATAACTCCCATGGGGATTTCAAACACAGCCGATTTTATTGCGCAGATCGGGAAGCTTGTGAATGTGTGGGCTTACGCGCTCTTAGAAAAGAGACTTAACTACAAATTATATGTCGACAATCAAACTAAATTTGTTTCTCAAGCAGCTTGGTTTTCAAAGTCTATTGATTGTCAAAATTTGGCTGGAAAAGAAGCAGCTATTTTTGGCGATGCGACTCATGCAGCTTCAATTACTAAGATACTTGTGAAAGAGATGGGAATTCGTGTAAGTTGCTCAGGCACGTATTGTAAGCATGATGCAGAACGGTTTAATGAGCAAGTTCAAGGTTTATGTGGCGAAATAGTAGTAACGGAAGATCATACCGAAGTTGGAGATACGATAGCCCGTATTGAACCTTCTGCCATATTTGGAACGCAAATGGAGCGTCATATTGGCAAACGTATTGATATTCCGTGCGGGGTTATTTCTTCACCAGTTCATATTCAGAATTTTCCCCTGGGATACCGACCCTTCCTAGGTTACGAAGGCACCAATCAAATAGCTGATTTAATCTATAACTCATTTAATTTAGGTATGGAAGATCATTCATCGGATGTTTTCGGGGGGCACGATACAAAGGGTATAAGCACCAAGTCTTTATCAACAGATATAAGCGATATTAATTGGACTCCCGAAGCTGAGTCGGAACCAAATAGAATTCCCGGATTTGTAAGGGGAAAAATAAAGAAAAACACCGAAGTTTTTGCGAAGCAAAACAATATTCCAGAAATTACAATTGATGCAACGTATGCAGCTAAAGAGAAATCAAGTCCTTAATTTGATAAACTGTACAGATACTAATTTGGGGTAAGCTCTAGTCTGCTTAACTTCATTTTGTGTCATAAAGTTTGCACAATGGAGATACTCGAGGAATAAGTATTTGACAAGAAAAAAAAAATAATTATTGATTTTGAGATATTATGGCGAAACCTCGCTTGAAGCAACATGATAAAAAGGAACGTGTGACTCGAGCATCAAAATCATTTTCATGGAGTTTTCTACTTACTAATTCCATTCAAAGGGTGGGATGTTTCCGAATAGTTGTTAAAAATCATCACCCAATGAAATTTAAAGATTATCTACATATCTAGATCTACCTATCTTTCTGGGGAAAGTTCTGTTTATGATTATTTGTAATAAATAGCTCAATGAAGCTTCGCTAGTTTGTCACTTTGTATGTTTTTACCTGGCATTTAAATCTGAATTTAAGTTGCGTTGGCTTATTCTTACACTGCTCAGCTGATTCAACCAACATATCTTGATTGAGCTCCACTTCATCTGCAGTATCTAACAGGTATAGAAAAAATTTACTCAATCAATGTCCCTTCTTTTTCAAGGGTTCGTGTTCTATTGCTACCAATTTCCAATTTGCAAAAACCTCTGAGATTAGGCCTGAACTTAAGATTAATTTACGAACAGGGGGTATTTGATATCTAGTTGGACTCATTAGCGGGTAAATAAAGAAGAGAAAGAAGGGAGAAAACAAGTTTGTTTCTGTATTCATTTTACCTATTTACCTTGCAGCAATGATTATTCTAAAAGCATAATTCGTGAGAAGATAACTCAATAAATGGAACGATGTCCCCATCATACACATACGAGTTATTAGAAGCATTCTTTTGCAATTGGATAGAGAATTGATCCGTGCAGCTGAAGTTGTGCTCCAAGCCGTACGAATTCAAAAGTTCATATATGCATCTACTTATCAAGATATGTTACTTATCGAATAGTTGTAACTGATACCCAATCTCGGCGGGAGAAGTATAGATGCATTCAGGAGGTTGGTTTTTACAACCCCCATAAAGAGCAAAATCCAATTGGATCTTTATACTTTTGTTGCTCCACTGGAAGAGCAAGTAGCTCAATCAGCAGCGGCTGTTTGGATTATTTCGAAGGGGGGGGCAAGGGTGCTCAAACAAATCGGAATAAATCTCAAATTAAAATTTGAATTTTAGGAGAATTTAATGGGCCCAGTTTACAGATTCTTCCAGGTGCTTTTGTATTACCCCTCCCTTTTACTTATACTCTACATCTACGCCGTATTTGCCATTCCCCTAAGAAGTAGACTATCTCGAAGGGATTACTGGTTTTCCATAAGAACCTCTTTTGAAAGAAGTGATATCGGACATATTTTCACGGGCGTGATGAAAAGTTGGAGAAGCAGGGGAAGGCGGGAGTAGCTAGAATCAGTAGCTAGAATCAGTAGCTAGAATCAGTAGCTAGAATCAGTAGTTAAAATCACTAGTAACTTATTACCGGAATAAATCCTAACTCAATATGCGGTTAAGCAAGCGTCAACCGAATGCTTAATTACGTTTCAATTTTAGTCAAACCTGCTCCTCTTATCGTTTATCAAAATTTTTTCTTGAAGGGTGATTGTCACTCAGTATATTACCTTATATAATTATTTCCCCGGCATGAAACCTGAACTAATAAGTATTTACTGATGTAGTAAATACTTATTAGCTCAGGTTTCATGCTGTTCGATGAAACGAATGATTCATTCATTTTCGCGTACAACGGTTAACTAATTGTAGTTTCACTTATCCTTCATCCATGTAACGAAAACTTAATTGTTAATATCTCGAATTCTCCATTTCGAAAAAGGGATTAGTACGAAATATAGGAATGGTTAGGAGTTACTGCGAGGAGAATAACTTACGAAATATAGAAATGGTTAGGAGTTACTGTGACGAGAATAACTTCTGGGTTCCCTCTTAGATTTGATGCATTACAGAGAATTGAAAAGATTATCTTTAATAAAGATTGCTTCCCATATCTACTTCTCCTCCTATTTAGAGATAACTTTCACTCAGTTGCCTGTAAGTCTTGCTTAGATAGGCAAGATGTAGATTTAGTAGTTAAGGGTTATAGTGCAGTCGCAACAAAGCGTTCAATTGATAGCGTGCGTTACCAAAATTACTCAGAGATTTTCTATTCAGAATTTGTTCGAAAATGAAGTACTCAGTTTAATGTAGATCTGTATCTCTACGTACTTTTACAAACAATATGTCTAATTTTGGGAATACCTCGTCTGCATCAGCTAGCTGCCGAAACAAATAATAACTTGAAAATTTCACAATCTATTCATTCACTTCTTTTATTTCTCGAGGATAGACTACCAAAGTCTAGCCATGTTTCAGAGATTGAGATGTCACATAATGTTCATCTGGAAACTCTAGTTCGCTTGTTTCGTCGACGGGTTAGAGATGTCTCACTTTTACATCTATTAAGGATAGGTTTTCACGCATACAAAACCTCGTATGGAAAATTTATTCAATTTCGGCTTCGGAAACAGAAAGAATGGAGAAATATTGACCTGTTACTTCAAAATTTTTACACTTACGAGGTCGACTCGATATCGTTAACTTTGTGGACACAGAAGTATAAGTTTCAGACAAGATTTTATGCATATGTAGATACAAGAAATATTAGTATGAAAAGATTTTGTCTTTCCAAATCTAATTCTCAATTAGATGGGGTGGAATTGGATGGTATGGATAGTCAATATTTCATCCGAAGTTTTTGCATCCACTTCGGAAGATATAAAAATAAATCTTTTGTAGCTTCTCGAGGGTCTCATTATTTTGTAAAAAGGTGGATTCATTATCTTTTCATCTTTCTCAAATCTCATCTTAATTATCCAACTGAATTTATCCAAATACATTTCCATTTGTTGCCCACCAATTGTGCCTTCTTCTTGGGTTACATCTTAACTATTCAGTTAGTGTCAAAAAATGTTCAAATTGAAACTACGGTGGGCTCCTGCAGCGGTATTTCAAGTGGGGAAAAAGTTTATCCTAGACTTCCAATTTTACTACTAGTTAAACTCCTGCAGAAGGGGAAGTTCTGCGGTAGTACTGGTCGTCCAATTAGTAAATTAGCCTGGGTTGTACTAACAGATGATGATATCTTGAACAGATTTGGAAAAATTTGGACTATTTTTTCTCTGTATTATAGTGCCGCGACAAATCGAGATGAATTGCGTAGATTGAGATATATACTACAACTTTCATGTGATAGTACGTTAGCAAGTAAACATAGAAGTACGATACGTTTTCTACGACGTAGGTTTGACCTAGAACTACCAAAAGTGTCTCATGTTTGTAGCAAGTTCAACTCTTTAAAAAAAAATGAGAGGGTTTGGCGTTTAAGCTTAATTCGATCTACTTCATTAACATCTATTCCGTTAACGATACAAGTCCAGTGACTATGTCTATACTTTGTTTCCTTCCTCAATTCCAAAGAAAACTTGTTACTGGATTGATTGGATGGAGAAAAAGTAAAAATATATCACTACTGGGGCTTATGCAGTCATATAGATAGGAAAGTACTCAACTTGTTAATTTTGTTTCTAAATACATGTGATGGACAAAAGGTTATTCAATCTCAAATATTATTCTGATTCTTATTATGAATTACA